GGAAAAGCCAATGAGGGGGAATCCTGAGCTTATGCGTCTTTCCCAACAGAATAGATGAAATGGATGGGGGAACAATTTGTTTGTTTCTAGTCCAGTCCAAGTGGATCCCGGAACGGATCCAGTAGAGGCGGGGCCTGTAGCTCAGGGGATTAGAGCACGTGGCTACGAACCACGGTGTCGGGGGTTCGAATCCCTCCTCGCCCGCAATCAATCATCCTCAAACAAACAAAGTCTCCCTTCTTACTTGGGGACCTTGTAATTTGTCTCGGGATAAGTCGGCGTGGGGAATACGACAAAGCCGAGTATAGCTCTATCCCGATTGGAAATGGATCATTTTATTCACCTACTGCTCGATGAATAATTGAAACCATTCATTTCATTCTAAAAATTGTAATGGAAACTCCGAGTATCTGGTTAGATATCCCTAACCAGATACTCGGTCGGTTTAGGAATGAGATTTTGAATCCTTTGGAAATCAAAAAGGATGGGTTTTCCGCGAGTGCCACTTCGTTTGGAAAAGCAAGGATGGAGATTGACCAAAGAAAACTTAACTTCGACGCCGGGCCGGGTTCTTTCTATCTATTAAATGGGTCGGGAGACTTTTTCCATAAATGTAAGACAACTTCTGTTTCGTACCCCTCGTGGGGATTCGAACCTTCGTATTATGCATGACTCCATTTTGTGTCTGGTGTGCCTATCCTTGTTTTGAACCAAGGGAACGTGGTGGAATATGTGAACCAATTGAATTGGTTGAATATCTCTCTAGTCCCATCAACCACTAAACCAAAATTTCATTGCCGGATTTACTAACTGATGAACTGGGAGACTCTACTGAGATTGAAACGAAATCAACAACCTTTTTTTTTTGAAATGACAAAAAATGAAATGAAGGAAGCTTCTCTTCAGCCATTGCAAACTACTTTAGAAATTGTCTATGGCCAAAAAATATATAAAGTGCTATACTGTCTTAAAAAACAAAATTCACTTTAGGTTTTACGCTGCATCCATGGCTGAACGGTTAAAGCACCCAACTCATAATTGGCGAATTCACAGGTTCAACTCCTGTTGGATGCATATAAATGAAAAAATAGTCAAATTGGTAATTCAAGACTAAAGGAAAGATAAATTGAATTTAAAAGAAAGTATTCCGCGTAATTTTTATAATGGGATCCATAAATAGACCCGATAACGTTGAGGCTAATGCACAAAGAATCATAGCCATTTCAACAGAACTTTTTAACTTTGTTGAAATAACTGAAGAAACTAAGGATTTTTGTTTCTCATAAGTTTTAAGTGTATCAACTGGATTAGTTGTTTTAGTAAGCATTAACTTAATTATTTTCAAATAATAATAAATAGAAATAACACTTGTGACAATAATTGACTATACAGAGTTTTACAAAAAAAAAAAAAATTTTTTAATTTTATCTTTATCAATCGAAAAAAAGAGAAATAAAGATTTTCTATATAGCTTTTTTTTTTTCTTGAAAAATTAATAAGTAAATGAAAGACAGAAAAAGCGAGGGAATATTAATATTATGGATAAATTGAAAAATCAAAAAGTTACTGAAAAATCTATTCGTCTCTTACAACAGAATTATTATACTTTTGAAGTAGACGCAAAATTAACTAAAACCGAAATGAAGAATTGGGTTGAACAATTTTTTAATGTTGAAGTAAAAGGTACAAATAGTAGTAGAATACCAAAAAAGAAGAAAAAAACAAGTAATTTAAAGTTGAATACCATGGGTCCGAAAAAGATGATAGTTCAACTTAAAGAAAAATATTCTATTCCACTATTTCTTAGTCAAAATTAAGAATTCATTTCTGTGTTTGTTTTTTGACAAAATTCACTGTTATTTTACTCAAAAAAAAAGGAAAAATAAGTATGGCTATATGATCATATGAGTCTACTCTAGATATTCAAAAACAAACTATTTTAAGTCGCGACGCAGAATCTTTGAGATTGAAAAAACCGTGTAAAAAATTAACGTTTGGAAAGAAATCAATAAATGGTCGCAATAACACGGGAACAATAACCAGTAGACACAGAGGGGGCGCTCATAAGCGCTTATATCGCAAAATTGATTTTCGTAGAGATAAATTCAATATTGATGGAAGAATAGCAAGTATTGAATATGATCCCAACCGCAATGCATCAATTTGTTTGGTCAATTATATAGATGGAGAAAAAAGATATATTCTATATGTACGGGGAATAAAAGTTGGAGACAATATTACATCTGGCCCTGATGCGTCTATTTCAGTTGGGAACGCCTTGCCTCTGAGCGCGGGTTGATTACATGATTTGCGTGTTCAGAAATAACTCGATTGGGGTGTAGATAGACCTAAAAACCCGGCACTATACTTCGTAAAAAAAACTTTGCGACAAAAAAACCTTATTTATTGGGATAACCAAAGAGGGACAAAAGCATGTGCCGCAATTTGAATTTTTTATTTTTATATTAATTTAATATAAAAAAATAAATTTCACGGTAAGATAATATGGAAACGAATAAAAAAAAATACTTTCAAACAAATTCAGAACAACAAGAAGTAGGATATTTTTAATTGATAGTATGTTAAAAATGGGAACTCATTCGGATTGACGGTCAGAGGCAATACCGAAACTACAAAAGTATATAAAAGAATAATACCAATAGATCAAATTAGCAAGAAAGTCAATTCAAAAATCCCTAATAAAACAAATTTCCTAAGTTATCTTGAACATCAAAAGGTGTTGACGCAAATCAACCAAATCATCAATTTTGTTACCAATTTTGTGAAAAATACTATATATAAAAACAAAATGCAGGCAAAAAAAAAGAAAGCCTAGGATGCTAGGAAATGGGGGAAAAAACGTTGATTCATTAGGTAAAATATTTTTTTTGCATCCAGAAAGCTGTATGCCCCGAAAGGGGCTTGTACAGTTTGGGAAGAGATCTTTCCGAATAATCTTCCTTCTATTTTATTTGGAGAAACTACAAGGGGATCTACTTCAACCAAAATACCTCTAGGTACTACTATACATAATATAGAACTGAAATCTGGAAAAGGTGGATAATTAGTCAGAGCAGCTGGCGAAGCAGCGAAAGTGGTTGCAAAAGAAGGTCGACTAGCTACACTAAGACTACCTTCCAGTGAGCTTCGCTTGGTATCTCAAGATTGTTTAGCAAGTATAGGACGAGTTGGAAATATAGATTTCAATAACAAAAATTTGAAAAAAGCAGGATCTAAACGTTGGTTGGGAAAAAGACCTACAGTGAGAGGTTCAGCCATGAATCCTGTTGATCATCCTCATGGAGGTGGTGAAGGAAGAACGTCAATCGGTAGGAAAAGACCCTCAACCCCGTGGGGACATGCCGCACTTGGAAAAAAAAATCATGGAAAGAAATGCAGAAATCCCCTAAWACWTCGTCGACGTCGAAGTACTTAAAAAAAAAAAAAAAAATATTAAGAAAGGAGTAACTGTCCACGGCACGTTCATCAAAAAAAGGTCCCTTTGTTGCCAATCACTTACTACGACAAATTCAAAATCTTAATGTACGAAAAGAAAGAAAATTGGTTACAACTTGGTCCCGTGCTTCGGCAATAGTCCCCATTATGATTGGTCATACCATTGCAGTTCATAACGGAAGGGAACACCTACCTATTTATGTTACTGATCGTATGGTGGGTCACAAACTAGGGGAATTTGTACCTACCCGACACTTTCGGGGACATGCCAAAAATGATAAAGGAGTTCGTCGATAATTAGGAAATCATATTTATGGAAAAAAAAACGCAGATCAAAACCCAAGCTTTGGGAAAAAATATTCGTGTCTCGGTTAGCAAAATGCGACGCATTATCGATCGAATACGAAACACTTCATATGAAGAATCACTTGTATTACTAGAATTCATGCCCTATCGAGCAAGTTACCTTGTATCCCAGCTAGTTGTTTCAGCAGCTGCAAATGCAAGTACTAATCTTGGGTTAAATAAGTCCAATTTGTTTATTAGTGAAGCTTGGGCAAATAATTCTACGTATTTGCGTAGGTTTCGTCCACGAGCTCAAGGCCGCGGTTACCCAATAAAGAAACCTATATGTGAGGTAACTATTAAATTAAGTTCAAAAATTGTTAAAAAAAATAAACCGTAATTGCATATCACACATAGTGAGTGATAATTATTAGTCAAGCTAAATTGAAGAACAAAAAAAGCTATACACTATAAATTAATACCGAATCGGAGAAATAGAGATATGGGACGAAAGATTCATCCACTTGGTTTTCGACTTGGTGTAAGTTAGAAGCATTATTCTTATTGGTTTGCCCAAAACAAAAATTATCCACAACTTCTTGAGTGGGACAGAGAAATACGCGATTTTGTTGAAAGATATATTCAAAAAAATGTGAAAAATGTTTCCAATTACGGTGGAATTGGACATATTGAAATCCGACGAAAAACAGATCTTGTCCAAATAAATATACATACTGGATTTCCTGATTTGCTAATTGAAGAACAGAGTTTGGGGATTAGTCAAATGAAAATTGATTTAGGAAAAAAATTAGGCCTCAAAAGTCAAAATCTCCGAGTGAACTTAATTAGTGTTACTCAACCATATGGAGAACCAAAAATTTTAGCTGAACATGTTGCTTTGCAATTAAGAAATAGAGTTCCTTTTCGACGAACTATGAAGAAAGCTATTGAACTGATTGGGCGAACTACTGATAGAGGTATTAAGATACAAATAGCTGGACGTCTCAACGGAAGTGAGATGGCTCGGGTTGAATGGGCTAGAGAAGGTAGAGTTCCCCTTCAAACAGTTAAAGCTGGTATAAAATATTGCTGTCATCCAGCTCAGACAATTTATGGAGTTTTAGGTATAAAAATCTGGATATTTAGAGATACTCAGTGATTTTGATGCAATAAAAAATCATATAAAAAAAAATCTAAACTAAACCAAACTAGTTTCATCCTATTTTAGTTTCAATCTTTTTTCTTATTACTCAAAAATTATAATATCTCTGTTATGCTTAGTGAGCGACTCGTTCGATTCAAGAAATATTTTTAGAAAAAAAAAATGCCTACTAATTGACGGTTAAATCTTCCTCTGTTATTTAGTACTTAACTATTGAGTTTCAGATACAGAGCAGAAAAAACATGAAATTTTTTTTCATTACAACTTTTCATTCACGGAAATAAATTCTGTAGAAAAGCTGAAAATATTATTATGTATATCAGTCAAATTCAAAGGAACTAACATAATTCAAATGATTTTTTTCACACCTAGTCGTATGGTAAAAATATTTAACTCTCAGTTAGATTACGTTATGCAGCATAATTCTAAAACATTTAAGAGATGGAAATTTTAAATCAATTAATACTAAGAAGATTGATTCAATGAAATGAAAGTAAAAAGAAAATTTTCAACTCCGTTTCTGAAGGGAAGGACCTAAGCGGCTATTCAAAAAGATTGAACCAACGAGAAAATTTTCACATCTAATTTCGTACTGAATAACAAGATCTGAAAAGTGGGATGGTGAGAGAAGCTCATACATTTTTTTTTTCAAAAGAGAAAGTTGAAATTAAAAGCTCATTCTCGCCCGTAAACTTAGTACTGAATAAAATCAAATCCTCTATTTTTTCGAATTAATTCGCGATGAGTTTTTTTATTTAGTATTGGGTCTCCAGGAGCCGGTTGGGAAGAAATTTCCATGTCCGGTTCTGTAGCAAAGATGAATAAATTTTGTCATAATCGATTGCAACCCCAGACGAACTAAATACCGTAAACAACATAGAGGAAGATTGAAAGGAATTTCAAATCGTGGAAACACAATTTCATTTGGAAAATTTGGTCTTCAGGCACTTGAACCTGCTTGGATTACAGCTAGACAAATAGAGGCAGGAAGAAGAGCAATAACGCGGTGTGCCCGCCGGGGCGGAAAACTGTGGATACGCATTTTTCCTGATAAACCGATCACTATGCGACCGGCCGAAACACGTATGGGATCAGGTAAAGGATCTCCGGAATATTGGGTATCTGTAATTAAACCGGGTCGCATAATTTATGAACTAGGTGGAGTACCAGACGAGGTAGCCGAGTCTGCTATGACACTGGCTGCTCACAAGATGCCTATACTTACTCGATTGGTAAGGTCTAATTCGAAAAAATAAGTTGCGATTTTTCAGTAAAACAAAAAATTAATCATCATTTAGCCAACTTTCCATTGAATTCAAAATAAAATACCAGAAACTCTACTTTATTTCCTAAATATTTTAGGCATCTAGAAATCAAAGTGTAAAACTTTTGTTTCTTTCGAAGGAAATTTTTTGTCAAAAACGAAATCTCATTTTTTTTACAGAGAATTTGACAAATAACATGAATAACCTTTTTTGCTATATTCATACAATTATCAATAATAGTTAAAACGTAATTATCTGAATGAAAAGCGTTACTTTGGTTTCACTAACGTTTTCTGATTATTATTAATTTAATTGTCTTTTTTCTTTGCATCTACTTTCTGCAATTTTTTGTTGAACTTTTACGTGTATATAACTATATATAGTTAGTTATATATGTATATATGTACATATATAACTACTACTACTACTAAACTATCTACTATCAATACGAAGCAACAAAACAAATGATCCAAATTCAAACTTATTTAGATGTAGCAGACAATAGCGGAGCCCGCAAATTGATGTGTATTCGAATATTAGGAACTGGCAATCAAAAATACGCAGCTACGGGCAACATCATCATTGCTGTGGTAAAAGAAGCTATACCCAATATGTTTTTAAAAAGATCGGAAGTGGTTAGGGCAGTGGCAGCGTGCACCAGAAAAGGCGTCAAACGACGCAACGGAATGTTCCTCGGATTTGATGATAACGCAGCTGTCATTGTTAACCAAGAAGGAAATCCCAAAGGAACTAGAATTTTTGGTCCAGTTGCGCGGGAATTAAGAGAATACAATTTTGCCAGAATAGTTTCGTTAGCCCCGGAAGTCTTGTAATAGCTAATAAATAAAAAAAAAATAGGTAGGACAGAACTTTCTTTTTCCACTTTTTTATCTAATCTAAAACAATAGAAAAAGAATAAAAAAAACACATTAGGAACTATTTTGATAGTAATAACTCGAACTTTTGCTTGACATTTCACGAATAATGACGCCATTTCCACCACAATTACTGCGATAAGAAATGCAAATACAAAAAAAAAAGCTATGATAAGAATACCTGCTACTAAAATGACTAAAAATATCGTACAAATTTTACTTGCAGAAGGTTTTCTAAAAAGTGTTACGGAGCATAGAGAAAATAAAAAAGATTTCTTGGATATAAGACTCAAGTATTTTGGAAGAAAAAAGGAACCTTACATCACAGAAATAAAAAGCATTAGCAAACCTGGTCTTAAAGTTTATTATGATGGTAAAAATATACCAAAAATTTTGGGGGGTATGGGAATTGCTATTTTATCGACATCTTGTGGCCTTTTGACAGATCGGGAAGCCCGACAACAAAAAATTGGGGGGGAAATTTTATGCAATGTTTGGTAACTAATTAATTGAGAAACAAAACTAAAATAAAAGGATAATATGCTTTGAAATAAATTGTAATAACGTTTTGTAAGAAATCTATAATTCAGTTAATTTTAAGGAGGTCTATTTATTTCGAATGATAAAGAAACAAAATCTCATTGACATAGAGGGTACTGTTACCGAATCTCTTCCCAATGCCATGTTTTGAGTCTGTTTGGATAATGGATGTCAAGTATTAACTCATATATCAGGAAGGATTCGACGCAGTTATATAAGAATACTACCAGGAGATAGAGTCAAAGTTGAATTAAGTCCTTACGATCTTACGAAGGGACGTATTATCTATCGTCTCAGGAACAAACATACAAGCAATAGTCAATAAATCTTGATTTAGATATAGATTAAATATTCCTCACTTTTTTTCCATTTGAATGAACTGAAAAAAAAATATTTTCAATAAGTAACTTTATCAATCAATTAATTTAAGGTTGTAGATATGAAAATTCGCGCTTCCATTCGCAAAATTTGTGAAAAATGTCGACTAATTCGTAGACGTGGACGAATCATGGTTATTTGTTGCAACTCAAAACATAAACAGAGACAAGGATAAAAAAAATTATCTATATATCTATATATAATTTTCACTTAATCGTTTTACAATCTCCACAAACAAAAAAGGTAAATCAAATTAATTATGTTAAACAATTCAAATAAAATTCGCTCACGTAAAGGGAAACGCAACGTTCAAAAAGGAGTCATTCACATCCAAGCAAGTTTTAATAACACTATCATTACCGTTACGGATGTTCGAGGCTAAGTAATCCTTTGGTGCTCCGCGGGTGCCTGCGGATTCAAAGGAACACGCAAAAGTACACCATTCGCTGCACAAGCTGCGGCCGAAACTGCGATTAGAGCATCAATAGATCGGGGTATGAAACAGGTAGAAGTAATGATGAACGGACCCGGACCGGGTAGAGATACCGCTTTACGGGCTATTCGAAGAAGTGGCATAGTTATCATTTTCGTGCGCGACGTGACTCCTATGCCGTATAATGGGTGCAGGCCCCCTAGAAAAAGACGAGTTTAAACAATAGTAAAAAAGAAAATTGAAAAAAGGAAATTTCTTTATGTTTAAGAATGAAAGGTTGATTTCTCAACAACAAATTCAATGGAAATGCCTTGAATCAAAGACGGAAAATAAGCGGCTTCAATATGGTCGTTTTGCCATATCTCCCTTTCAGAGAGGCCAAGCTAGTACTGTGGGAACTGCCATACGTAGAGCCTTGCTGCAAGAGGTTAGAGGGTCAAGCATCACGCGGGCAAAGTTTCACAAAGTTGTGCACGAGTATTCTACAATAATGGGTCTTTAAGAGACAATACATGATGTTTTAGTAAATCTAAAAGAGATTGTACTTAAGAGCGATTCTAATGATATTCAAGAAGGTTTTTTATCTGTAACGGGTCCGAAAGTAGTAACTGCGGGTGATACTTTATTACCATCTTGTGTCAAAATAATTGACAATTCACAATATGTAACTACTATTACCCAACCAATATCTTTACATATCGAATTAAAAATTGAAAAAGACCGTGGATATCGTATAGAGAAACCAGAGAAATACAAAGATGGACAATTTGTCATTGATGCTGTATTTATGCCTGTCCAAAACGTAAATTATAGTATCCATCTTTTTGACAACGGTAGAGCGACGCAAGAAATCTCATTCATGGAAATATGGACTAATGGTAGTTTGACACCTCATGAAGCACTTAGCGAAGCTTCAAAGAAACTAATAGAGTTATTAAATCCTTTGTTGACCATTATTGAAGATGGATCTTCATTCAAAAGCAAGGAAGATTCTATTATCATTGCAACGGAATCAACATCTCGGCAGTTGCAATTTAATAACACGAGTAAACTAGAGCAAACGCTTTTTGAGACGTTTATTGACCAATTAGAATTACCAGCCAGAGCTTTTAATTGTCTTAAAAGATCTGAAATACACACAATTGCTGATTTGCTTAATTATAGTCGAGAAGATTTATCACGAATTAAAAACTTTGGACAAAAATCTGTAGATCAAGTTTCCAAAGCCTTGTGGGAACGCTTTGGCAAAGAATTACCTAACAAAAAAGAAACTATCACGTAAAAATAATCATCAACATAATCATGTCTATTAATAGAACTAAAAAAATATATTTTTATTTTTTTTTATCGTGGTTTTTACTTTTTCAAACTAAGATTTCACATAGTAATTAATAACGGCGTAGAAAGTAAGTAAGTGTTAGAAACAACAAAACAACGAAGAAATTAGAATGTGAACAAAAACAAAGAAAAATGAATACCCCATGAATAATTATCTTGATCCATTCGAAAACAAATTAGTCTAGGGAAATCTTGCTATGTAGCAGTTATCCCCTAGACGTGATCTAACTATTTTCAGGTTTGTTGTAACGAATTAAAAGAAAAAAAACTAAAATAAACCCAAGGTTAGAGATATCTCGATGGGTAATGTTGCCCCGATACCTAACCAGATAGCAACCGCGGTGCCAATTGCAAAAACTGTTGTAGCTACTGGGCGTCTAAACGGATTTTGAAATTTATTGACATTTTCAAGAAAAGGTACAGTCAATAAGCCTGCAGGCACCGATGCCATTAAAAGAACACCTAGTAATTTATTTGGTACTGTGCGAAGTATTTGAAATACGGGGTAAAAATACCACTCAGGTAATATTTCCAAGGGAGTTGCAAATGGATTTGCTGGTTCACCAATCATTGATGGTTCCAGAACGGCCAAACCCACGGTACAAGCAATAGTTCCCAAAATTACTACCGGAAATATATATAAAAGATCGTTAGGCCAAGCAGGCTCGCCATAATAGTTATGTCCCATACCTTTAGCTAATTTTGCTCGCAGAACAGGATCGTTCAAATCAGGTTTTTTTGTTGTTGGGATGAACTCTTCACTCCCCCAGAAGAATCGAACGTGAGAATTTATTCTCATACGGCTCGAGCCTACTCCTCGCTTGCACATCTTGCAAGATGAAACAAGGAAAAACGCAAAAAGGAGTTATTTCACGGTGTGGCTTTTTATCCGAATCAGCATTTTGAACAAAGCTTTGCGGATTATCTTGTTTTTATACGTTAGATATTTTCTCATTCCCAATTTTTTTGTTGTATGAGATAGTCAATTAACTTTGACCCGTATAAATTTTCAACTCGTTACGTTTTTTGGCCAACCATTTTTCTTTAGATCGTTTTTTTACCCCGGCGGCTATGGCTGCAACCATTCTCTTTGATAACTGATACAAAAGAAATGTATGCATCGTATAAAATGAAAACCGTAGTATGAACAAATTCTACATAATATTTTGCTAGACTGGGGTTTGATGAGGCCTTTTATTTATTTTGATTTGATCATGGAAAACATTCTCCAAACAACTTTCTCAGTACGAGAAAGATGTTTTTCCACCCAAGTTTCTATTTTATTTTAATCCCAAAGAGACCAAAAAAAAGTTGGAGGGGAGATACAATAGCAGTATCAAACGTGATTTCTGCGTAGCCTACAGAAGTTTTTTGCGACGAGTCACACACTCCCATAATCCAATTTTTTTTTCGAACGTATCAATTGTGTCATCCCATAAATTCGGGATGATATATCAATCCGCTCAGTAACTTCCTATCTGTAGTAAAGTAAGTTTTTGCGGCAACAGAACAATTATTTGTTTAAAAAAATAAATAAAGGAAGGAGAATCTGTGCTTTTCTATTGATACATAGTAGAACTTAGTAATTGATTATAAGGGACCTGAAATACCTTGTTTACGGATCATTGAGAAATGCATTAACATAAAAACGGCAGTAAGAAGTGGCAATACAAACGTATGCAAACTATAAAAACGAGTCAATGTGGATTGTCCGACACTTACACTTCCTCGCAATAATTCTACTACTGAAGATCCTATCAAAGGAATCGCTTCGGGTACACCTGTTACAATTTTCACAGCCCAATAACCAATTTGATCCCAGGGTAAGGAATATCCAGTTACACCAAAAGACACAGTTAATACAGCTAGAATTACCCCAGTAACCCATGTCAATTCACGGGGCTTCTTGAATCCACCAGTCAGATAGACGCGAAATACATGTAAAATCATCATTAATACCATCATACTTGCTGACCAACGGTGAACAGAACGGATAAGCCATCCAAAGTTTACCTCAGTCATTGTGTATTGAACCGAAGAAAAAGCTTCTGTAACAGTCGGACGGTAATAAAAGGTCATAGCAAAACCGGTAGCCACCTGAACCAAGAAGCAGGTCAGCGTAATTCCACCCAAACAGTAGAAAATATTCACATGTGGAGGAACGTATTTACTAGTAATATCATCAGCAATCGCCTGAATTTCCAGGCGCTCTTCAAACCAATCATATACTTTAGCAAGATAGGTAAGCCTTTATGACGATGACTCCCTCTTCATAAACTGCACATGAGAATTTTATCTCACACAGCTTGAACGAAATTAATTTTTTGTTCAAAAGTCATTGTCCATTCCGAATTGTCAAAAAAATTGGAACGTCACAACCCACCATCAGTATGTTTAATTTTCTTCTTGATGGAGGATAGGAAGTAGCATTTAAGCTCCTCCAAAAACTACAGAATTTCGCTTTAATCTCATGTTAGCTTCTACTTATTGAAAATTCAGTAGTATTAGCGTCTTGGGAAATCTTTTCGTCTTATCAATGTATTTATCCCGAAACATCAAAATAAAGTTGGGATCCATAAATGAATAAAGATTAACTCGTTCTAATCTGATTCTTTGAATAATTAAAAAACCGTAGATTTTTACTATACTTCGAAAAATACTTCATTGGTATTTAAGAAGACCTAATGGGTACCAGTCAGTTTTCTTACTATCACCGTTTATTTGAAACCGACCAAACCATAAGGATAAGTTCGGAATATATATATATATATTTTTCTTTAAACCTTTTTTCAAATCGAAAAAAGAAAAAAAACTGGTCAAGAAGTCTTTCATTAGTAATTTTATGACTCCTAAATGAGTCACCAGTACCTACCAGACAAAATCATTACAAAATTTAATCCGTAAATTGGTACAATTTAATCCTAGTTTGAATTTTCTCAAGAAGTATCTCTTCTTCGCGTTTCGAGTACGAACCAATCAAGGTGATACTCGGCGAAACAGTGATGTGATTAAAAAGACTTATTGTTCAAATAAACAAAGTAAGTAGTCTCTACTTGTTGGACCGGATTAATTCAACGAGTCACACACCCATATTGTCAATATAGTGAAAAATTCAAAATAAAAGTTTACGCAATTGAACTACCTTTTGACTTATTGTTATTCTTTTTTTTTACAAGTTCTTAGCCGCTGCTACTGTTTTAGGCTAAGGGACTTTTTACAGGTTATTTACCAGCTAACCGAGATACCATCCAACAAAACAGAGGAATTATAAATTTCTAAGATCGTAACTAAAAATACGGCAAAAAGAGCCATGAAAAAACCCATTAAGGGGGTAGTCCCCCAGCCGGGAGCAACTTTTCCATATTCTGAGTTAAGCGGTTTTAAAATAATTCCCAAAGAACTAACTTTAGGTTTACTCCTAGGAGTTTCATTAATAACTTTTGTAGCCATAAAATTTACTCAACTGGTTGAATTTTGCTGACTTTGTATACTACTATACCGAGTAGAAATGAAAATATATTGGGTTACATGGCAATGGAAACTGCAACTTTGGTAGCTATCTTTATATCCTGTTCACTTATAAGCTTCACAGGTTATGCCCTATATACCGCTTTTGGTCAACCGTCCAATGAATTAAGAGATCCTTTTGAGGAACATGAAGAGTAGACAGATCAAGAGACCTTCCTTGCCAATTTTTGGAGGGAAGGTCCCTATCTAACTACAATTATTTTAATCATATATATTTATTTTATTTTCCAAAGCAACAAACTCTACTTGTTAAATAAATGTCTGTATATATATATACATATATACAGAGATATTTCTATTTATTTTTTTTCCTTCTATTTTCCTTTAGTAGGTACTTTTGGAGGTTCTCGGAAAAAAATGGCAAAAAATATTATTCCTAAAGTGGCTACCAACAGAAATGTGTAAACCAGTGCTTCCATGGATTTGGCAATAAATTGGTGTTTTAAAAAATATCTTTCATACTAGATGTAGAATCTCTGTCTGTAGAATGTTATTTTTTTTTCATCGGACTCAATTTAGTTAGAATTTTTCATTTGAACAGATTCATTGGATGTATACGAAAATTCTTTTCAATTCAGATAATATCAATCAATAGTTAGAGTAAATAAAGAGTGAAAGAGGGATTATCTGATTGGTTTTCATTGAATTTTATAACAAACATTATCAAACAGCTTGTCTTTTAGTACTTGGATCTCCTAACTTCTGGAATGCACCAAATTCAACTTGGGCGTCCAAATCAGGATCAATACCAGCAAAAACGTCTCTAAATAGAGTTCTTGCGCCATGCCAAATGTGACCAAAGAAGAAAATGAGAGCAAATGTGGTGTGTCCAAAAGTGAACCACCCTCTCGGACTACTTCTAAAAACACCGTCTGACTTTAAAGTAGCGCGATCAAATTCGAAAATTTCGCCTAATTGGGCGCGCCTAGCATACTTTTTCACTGTGGCAGGATCACTAAAGCTAGCACCATCTAATTCACCGCCATAAAATTCTACGGTTACACCTACTTGCTCCACACTGTATTTTGATTCCGCCCGTCTGAATGGTACATCAGCTCTTACTATACCTTCTCCATCAACCAATACAACTGGAAATGTTTCAAAAAAGGTCGGCATACGGCGGACAAACAGCTCATGTCCTTCCTTATCCTTAAAAACAGCATGACCCAGCCAACCAACAGCTATACCATCTCCGTTGTCCATTGCACCTGCTCTAAACAACCCGCCTTTTGCGGGGTTATTGCCGATGTAATCATAGAAAGCTAATTTTTCCGGGATCTTTGACCAAACTTGCGATAGACTCAGATTTTCAGCTTCTCCGGATCGTACTCTTTTTTCTATTTCCTGTTGGAAATATCCCTGATCCCATTGATAGCGGGTAGGACCAAATAGTTCAATCGGAGTGGCAGCAGAGCCGTACCACATGGTGCCGGAAACCACAAAAGCAGCAAAAAATACCGCAGCGATGCTACTAGACAATACGGTTTCAACATTTCCCATACGTAGCGCTTTGTATAATCTCTGAGGAGGACGAACGCTAAGATGAAACAGTCCGGCCAATATGCCTAACACTCCGGCCGCTATGTGATGCGAGGCTATTCCCCCCGGAATAAAGGGATCAAATCCCTCAGCCCCCCAAGCGGGATCTACAGGTTCGACTTTTCCGGTTAATCCGTAAGGGTCTGATACCCAAATACCAGGACCAAACAAACCAGTTACATGAAACGCTCCGAAGGCAAAACAAAGTACTCCTGAAAGAAATAGGTGAATTCCAAAAATTTTTGGTAAATCTAGTGATGGCTTTCCTGTACGATCATCCCGAAACAGATCCAGGTCCCAATAAACCCAGTGCCATATAGCGGCTAGAAACAGCAGACCAGATAATATGATATGAGCTGCGGCTACGCCTTCATAACTCCAGATACCTGCATCTGTGGCAGTCTCTCCTGTAATACTCCAACCCCCCCATGATTTAGTTATTCCGATACGTGTCATAAATGGAATAACAAACATACCCTGTCGCCACATAGGATCAAGAACGGGATCAGACGGGTCAAAGACAGCTAATTCATATAAAGCCATTGAGCCCGCCCAACCAGAGACCAAAGCAGTATGCATAATATGCACGGAAATTAACCGACCCGGATCATTTAATACGACGGTGTGAACGCGATACCAAGGCAAACCCATAAAAACCCCTTTTTTGGATACAGGAGATAAATGATCACCATATAACTTTCTTGCAATGGAGGCTCGCTACATCTTATTTGAGAAAAAGAAAATAAAGTTTCTTAGTTACTTGAACAGAAAAAAGATATTTTGGTTCGTTATTAAATCAATATATATACAGAGAAAAGAACAGGTACCAGTATTTGCACCCGTTATTTAATGAAAAACATTTTCTTCTCTTTCTAATCCTCCATTTTTTTTTTTGACTGTGCAAAAGAACATATCTGTTTTTACTAGTCTACCAACCAATTTTTCGTTGGAGTCTCTTTAAGATAAGAATGAAGGCATGGATATTCTATCATCACCATTACTTGTATAACAATGGGGAGATTGGTCCCATCGTAATTCAAATATGCTAAAATTCCGAGTTCAGGAACCTATGTACCGTTTTGATCAAATGTGTTATAATAAAAAAAAAATACAAGCTAATTTCAATGCAATTTTTTTTACTTACGACCCCAATTATGAGATAATAAATTTGTTTTGATAATTATTACATGCCAATTGGTGTTCCAAAAGTGCCCTTTCGCCTACCTGGAGAAGAGGATGCAGTTTGGGTTGACATATAGTGCGACTTGTTAGATATGCTGAGCTCGGTGGATGGAGACTTTCCGCTATTTTTTTTTTGTAACTGATTTATTTTTACTCACTTTATCTGAAATCAAATGTGGGAGCAAAATCTAATCTGACAATAAAAAAAAAAGTATTAGCTGTCAGAGTCCATGGCTAGTTGTGATGAACAGGTACTATCTATTCTAGGCCCCGGTTACTTTATCCCAAAAATCAATCGTAACAGAAAAAAAAAGGTATGAAATAAATAACACTTAAAACAAAAATTTTTTTTTATAGATTCCTAGTTTTATTTTATTTATTAATAAGAAAGGGAAGGAAAACTACTTGTTCCATATGTGCAGGTGGCGTTCAAAACTCCCCTTTGGGGTAGAAGATGAGCCTAAAGATTGTTTGCATTCAGAGGCCTCAATTGTAAACTGAAATGTACTGGTCGAGTAATAAATAGATTAGCACACACAATTAGTGTACCAACTGCCAGTTACAACGTAGTTCAAGATGTGTAAAAAAAACGTACCAGACAAATTTGAACAAGAAAAAGCGGGATTACCTCGTTTGAACGAGTTTAAAAACATGTAAAAGAAAAAATTATCACTTTCTTGTGTTTTTTGAATTCGTTTTCTTTTTCTCTTACAACGTGGAAGCCACCAGAGCCGTGTGTTTTTAACGAGACCTACACGGTTTGAAAGGGGGGGATAAAAAGAGAAAATGAAATTTGCACGATCCTATCCCGATCAACCGGCTTTATCGGGAAAGGCTTCTTTTTCTTGGTCAACAAGTGGATGACGAAATTGCCAATCAACTTATTGGTATTATGATGTATCTAAATAGTGAAAACCAAGAAAAAGATATGTACTTGTATATAAATTCTCCTGGTGGAGCGGTATTACCCGGAATATCTATCTATGATGCAATGCAATATGTTGTACCAGATGTACATACAATTTGCATGGGCCTTGCTGCTTCAATGGGATCTTTCATTCTGGTTGGAGGAGAAATTACTAGACGTATAGCACTGCCCCACGCTTCGCGCCATTGATTTGTATGAATTATAGGTTTTTGTCTTCGCTCAAATCAAAAAGTAACAATAGCATGACAATCAATCTTAGTACTTAACACTTTTTAATCCGGAAGGAAATCACAAGAGTACTAAGCAAGGAAAAAGAATCAATATAAATCTTTTAGCTCAGGTTATAAGATTTGTCGTCATTAAAGATCACAATATATCTTAGCGTCATAGGTTATAGACTTAGTGGATCTACAGAATGTAGATGAAAAAAAAAATAAAAATTTCAAATTTAATGGTTTTGATTCTTTTGTCCATCGAGGGGATACATAACAAACTTTGGGATTGAAAATGAACAAAAATAACAGAATCATCATAGTACTTTGAAAGGAAGGATGATAGAAAAAGGTGAACCACTTTCCATGCAGGATAAAGAGTGAAGTTCCAACAAATAAATGATAATTTAAACGTCCAACTGATATTTTGATACTTAAAAAAAAAAAATTAACTCGAACGGGATGTGTTGATCCTTTTTTTTGAGGTAGCCGTATGCAAAAATATTTGCTTGTACGGTTAGACTTACTTAGTTGGAGTCACCTAATCAGGGTGATGATTCATCAACCTGCTAGTTCATATTATGACGGACAAGCCGGAGAATGTGTCATGGAAGCAGAAGAAGCATCAAAATTACGTGATTGTATAACGAAAATTTACGCCCAAAGAACTGGTAAACCCCTGTGGATAATTTCTGAAGATATGGAAAGAGACGTTTTTTTATCAGCAGAAGAAGCCCATAATTATGGTATTGTAGATCTTGTTGCACTAGAAAATGTTTCACGCTAAAAAAAAAAATCTGTGAACTAAAAAATAAATGCAATAAAGCAAAGATAAATCTTTTTTGAATTCAAGTTTTCTTTTGTCGTTTAACTGTTGAGAAACTTATTAACCCTCCCCCCCCCCATTTTCTTCCAACATAAAAAGTATAAAAAAAAATCAATGTGAAGAATCTTGCTGCCTGGTCAAGAATATTTCAAACCGTATAAAAAATCTTCTGCGTTTTTGAGCGTGCCAACAAATCAGCAACTTATTAGAAAAGCAAGACAACCATTAGTTGGTGGAACAAAATCCCCTGCTCTTCGGGGGTGTCCCCAGCGTCGGGGGGTGTGTACTAGGGTGTATGTGTGACTTGTTTGGATTAGAAACCTAATATCTTTGGGGATAAAGGATGCAGAAGAATCTACCAAAGAAATGAAAATATATACAAAATCCAACTATTTCACTAGGAAATAGCAATTTGTGGTTAAAATCGGTGCAAACCCGATCTTTTTAATTTGGAACGAAAAAAAATCGATAAGAATAAAATCGACTTATTAAACGAAATTAGGCCGATGATATTAAGATTTCTATCCTATCTCGCCAATAAAATTTTGGCGGTAACAATTACGTTACGGATCAGCCCTTTCTTTTGCTAACTTCCGACATAAAATACCGCTACTATACATAGTTTTTTGTCTAAAGGCTAATCATGGAATAAAAAAGTCTTTATCCACATTTAATCTTAATAGACTGAGGTAAAAAAAAAAAATATTGGGGATTGTACAACCCGCCAACAGTAAATAGTTTTATTTTCCTAATTTTCATTTTTTGGAAAAAAAAAATTTCAACTCCGGTATATAGGAGGGATCCAACTGCCAAAAGGAATTAACCACAGAAACTTTGGAATCTGTAACAATTTTAGTACAATTTCTTTCTGAGCGGTAGGCAACGAAAGAAAAAGATCAAATGACTTATAGAAGGGAAAGCCGGAGTAGCAAAAGCCACCGGAATTTCTAATTCTTACATGAGATAAAAATAAAAAAAAAACTAAAATTTTCAAGTTCAAAGAATACGCAGTCTAGCGCATATTCTCCTGGCCTAAATAAACAGTTTGAAGTAAAAAATGCAAGTCAATTTTTTCTTCTATTCTAAGGTAGGTGGCCACAAAAGTAAATATAATTTCTTTTCTATTTATTAATAAAAAAAAAAATGAATTTTTTGTGAGGCTATACGTATAACGACCAGAGTAAAAAGAGGATCCGTAGCCCGAAAGTATCGCAAAAATATTCTTGACTTCGCATCTGGTTTTCGAGGCGCTCATTCAAGATTATTTAGAACAGCAACACAGCAGAAACAAAAGGCCTTAACTCGTGCTTATGTAGATAGAAAAAATAAAAAAAGAACCTTACGTCGTTTGTGGATTGCTCGGATTAATGCAGTAGCACGGAGATATGGAAGTACTCACAGTGGATTGATTCACGATTTCTATAAGAACCGAGTTCTTTTAAATTGCAAGATACTCGCCCAAGTAGCTACCTTAGATGCTTACTCTTTTCTTAAGATCATAGAAGAAGTGAACGAAAAAAAAAGTTGATAAACGGGTAAGATTAATAAGCCTCTCCGTAAAAAACAAGTCGGAGAGGCAAATTTGATTTGCAGACTTTTCTGCCCCGCAGCTGGGGAACAAAAAAAATTAGAAGGATGGACTATACTGGAAATATTGCTTTAAATCAACAAAATTTTTTTGAATTGAATTCAATCCTTAAATTTTCTAAAATTGCTAAATCTACTAGGAATAAAAAATTTTTATTTATCTAAATTTCGTTATTTGAAAAAGGCAACAAGGCCAAGATACGGGCTCTTTTTACAGCAGTAGCTACTAAACGCTGTTGTTTCGAGGTTAATCTATTCATTCGTCTTGATAAGATTTTTCCCTGCTCACTTACGAATCTACGAAGTAGGCTTATATTCTTATAATCAATAGTCTCATCCGAACGGATAGACGGAGAACGTCTACGAGAAGAGCGTCTAGATTTATTCATAATATATATATATATTGTTTTTGAACTGTGAATACATACGACATACTAGTCTTGGTCTCGATAATTTCCTTTTTCTCAACCAATGAAAATATTCTTTTTTTTTTTATTTTCTTGATTCTTTGTGTAACGTGTGCTTGTGACAAGAAGAACAATACTTTTTCAATTCAAGTCGAGTAGGTGTGTTACGACGATTTTTACGTGTAGTATATCGCAAAATACCTCCTGTGGACTTACTACCAAGTTCTTTCTGAGTACAGTTTTGACATTCCAACGCAATTGTTATTCTCACATCTTTACTTTTGGCCATAAAATCAAATCTAATCTAATTAATTTCCCTTTTTTTTTTGAAGGGAGAGTGGGGTCTCGCGTAGATCCATACTAAAAAAAAGAAAATAATATGAGTCAACTACGTGTGAAAGGATAATCAATAAATGCGTAATAAAGAAAAATTACTATTATTTTTTTTTACCTACTAGTTTTATTTATTAGTGTTATACAATTATTTCAAGTTGGTAGGAAGGAAAATTAAAAAAATGGAAATAATAACGCATCTGGAAAAAATCGATTTATTTCTATCAGTAAACCAGCCAACAAAACGAACCATATTGTAGCTATAACAGGGGCCGTAGAAAGATATACTTTTACATGTTGCATTAGAATCCTCCTTCACTTAAATTACTATTTTTTTTTTACCTACTAGTTTTTAGTTGCATTTTTTATTATTTTTATTCAAATCATGTGTTTACATTTACAATCAAATTTTTCTTTTAAGAAAAAAAATACATTTTTTTGTTGGTTGTAGCCAATAGCTGCGGATAACTATTATAATCAAATAATAAAACAACGAAGAACAGATAAGATTGATCGCAAATGAATTTTAATAGGGATGTGACGCAGCTTGGTAGCGTGTTTGTTTTGGGTACAAAATGTCGCAGGTTCAAATCCCGTCATCCCTATTTTATATATATTGATCAATTACGAAAATCATATAATTATTTTATTTGACTCAGTCAAGTTTCATGTTTCTTTTGAGTAAAATCTTATCTATCTATATAGATAGATAAGATTTTTTCCTGTTATTTTTTTTTCTGACATCGACACGTCAACTATTTCATTTCATTTTATCTCCCAAAAAGAATAAGCGCCCTTAGTTCAGTCCGGTGGAACGTGGGTCTCCAAAACCCAATGTCGTAGGTTCGAATCCTACAGGGCGTGTATTTTATACACTAACCTTGATCCATAAAATGCTCTACTAATAAATATGTAATCTAGTCAAATGAATTTGGGACTAGAATGAGTTGTTTTCGTTAACAAAAAAAACATGTAGTGCCGTTTTTGTTTGCCTAAATAAATTTTTTCCTCAAAAGACAATGAAATATGAACTAAGGTTTATCGAATATCTAATTGATCACCCCGCCGATATTGTAAATATGCGGTTACAAATAATCCAGCTAGGGTTATTGGGATCGGGCCTAAAACAATTCCAGATAGTAATGCTTCAACCATTTCAATTTGTAAATGCGCGTTTAGTTTGATAAATACACTTACCAAAAAATATTTAATTGAATTGACGTATTCATTAAAAATTAATCATTGATAAGTACAACAGATTAGTAAGAGCCGCCCGTAGCGTAAAAGACCCTAATTTGTTTCTATTCTCCCTTTTATTTTGTTTGTCAAAAAATTTACAAAATCTGAATCTTGTTCAATCCAATAAATAATATTAAAGTCAACATTAGTGCGAGTATCAAGAAAACAAAGTAGGTTAATAGAGTGAGCATAAATCTGAATACCAAGTTATCTAACAGATGAATTTTTGACTTTCTTGAGTAGTTTATCATTCACAATCCTTGAATCAAAGTTCTTTTTTTTCAATCTCCTAGGTTAGATTTGAACAAGTTTTTTTTAGTTTCTTTTTATTTTATTTTTTTTTTCAAAAAAGTCACATCTTTGTAGTTTTCAATTTATTTAGTATTTATGACTTGTATGGTGCTTTTGGCAATAGCGTCTTAATTAAATAAAATTTTAAGTCATAAATATAATATGAATTCCATAGATAGTAATCTTGCCGCATAGTAGTTGAAATAGCTATACTGACCCAGTATATGTTGAATCTGCCCTGGGTAAAAAAGTGACAACCTAATTTAATTACTTCCTGTTCATTTAAGACTCAAAAGGTTTTATTATTCCCCATTTTTTCCTTTTGACTAATAGATTCGGGAAATAATCTATTCTTTCTAGGATAGTATTACAAGATAGATACGGAGTTAAACATGTCTGGGAACACAGGAGAACGCCCCTTTGCCGACATTATTACTAGTATTCGATATTGGGTCATCCACAGCATTACGATACCCTCCCTGTTTATTGCAGGCTGGTTGTTTGTAAGTACAGGTTTAGCTTACGATGTTTTTGGAAGCCCCCGACCAAATGAATATTTTTCAGAGAGTCGACAAGAAGTTCCTTTAATAACTGGTCGCTTCGACTCATTAGAACAAGTTGATGCATTTACGAAATCCTTTTAGGAGAAACCAATGGCTTTAGATAAAACTTATCCAATTTTTACTGTTAGATGGTTGGCTGTCCATGGATTAGCTATACCTACGGTTTTCTTTTTGGGATCTATATCAGCTACGCAATTTATTCAGAGATAGTTTTTAGTGAGCCCTGAATCTACGACACAACCAAATCCAAATAAACAGAGCGTAGAATTGAATCGTACAAGCCTTTATTGGGGATTATTGCTTATTTTTGTACTTGCTGTTTCATTTTCTAATTACTTCTTTAATTAGAAATTAAACAAAATTTTCTGAAAACAATCAAGATCCTAATTATTTGTGACTGTTTATGTCTAGAGTCGTGACAGCTAAAGGAAAACGAGCGGGAAGAAGGAGGCGCGGAAGATGGCAAATACCACTGGAAGAGTTCCTTTGTGGTTAGTAGGTACTGTAGCAGGTACACTTGTTATAGGTTTGTCAGGTATATTTTTTTACGGAGCTTATTCAGGGTTAGGATCATCTCTTTGAGAACGATTGATATCAATCGACAAATAATCAGCAAAAAATTTTTCTTGTTTCAATTGCGAAGCAGAAAAAGAAAAGTATGTTGAATCCCACAAGTGAAGTTTCCGTTTTTTCTTCTCTCTTTAATTACTTAATCAAAGGGGAAGAAAAAAATGGTTTACTCAACACATATTCATTGTTCAAATTCCAATGAATTGATATTAGACATGTGAGTTATTAATACATGATTTCACAATTGAACATATCATTTTTTTTTCTCTTTGTAAAAGATTTTTTTTTCGAGTAGAGAAAAAAAATAATTAATTTCTTTTTTCACAAAGGAATAAATAAATAAATTGGGAGTTGAATTAGCAGCACTCAAACTAAGAAAAAGTGTTTCTTTTTTACATCACCTATTTTTTTTAATATAATATATTTAATTAATTATATATAGATAGGCTATATATAGACACAGCCTGTAATCAACACAAAAAAGGAAATTGGTCATTTTTATTAATTATTACGTACTTACTCTTTATTTAGTATTTTCAAAAAATCCTATAAATTTTTGTTTTTATTGAATCCCAGTTTTTTTTTCCGATTATTGATTTAGCCTTTTTGAACGGAACCAAGAAAGCTTACACTATGGACAGAAAAAGACATTGATTGAATCAACAAGTAAAATTGGATAGCAACAGTAGTGCGTGTTAGCCACTACCGATGCTACCCAAAATCTACAAAGTGACGTAGATATCACATACGGATTTTTAGATCTCGACACGTCATTTTCATTTATGTGGACTCTCTCGTCTTTTAAAACACAAACGAAACACGTGTAGAAAAATTGATTGAACCACTGTTACTCCTTACTTAGAAATTACATCTAAATTTGGAACACCCAAAAATTATTAAAGTCTAAAAATCTTTTTGTTTTAAGCAAGATTAGATGAAAGATACAGATCGTTTAGCAATGTGGAAGGAGTTTGAAGAAAGAAAAAAGAGCGTGTCCTCAAAAATTCATTTCTGCTAATTGAACTTTTTCAAACTGCTTCTTTTTAAGCACAAGAAAAATCTGTGCTAAAAGAACCGATGCAAAGAAAACTAGAAGACCTTGGACCCGCAATGGATCTTGTAATACGATTTCGACTTCTCCCTGCCCAAAGCCTCCTACATTAGGGTTATTAGTTAATGGCTGATCTGCTTTGACGGATTCACCTTCTGAAACGATAAGCTCGGGACCGGGTGGTACAATATCAATAACTTCACGATTTTCAGATGAATTATCAATGGTAATTTCATATCCACCCTTTTCTTTTCGAACCACCTTTTTGACCTGTCCTGTCACTGAAGCAGTATAAACGGTGTTGTTACTTTTGCTTCCATCCGGATAGATTTGTCCTCTTCCTCTATTTCCTCCTACATAAATAGGGTATTTCAAAAAATGAACATCTTTATTAGTATCAGGATTTGGTGAGAGAATTGGAAATACGATTTCGTTGTATAGTTTTCCAGGTACTGGGCCAACAACAATAATATTGTCCTTACCAGGTCGATAACTTTGAAACGATAATCTTCCTAATTTTTCCTTAATTTCGGCTGGAATGCGGTCGGGGGGAGCTAATTTAAATCCTTCAGGTAAAATGAGTACGGCTCCAACATTTAATCCCCCCTTTTTTCCATTCGCCAGTACTTATTTTATCTACGTGTCGTAAGGAATCTTAACAATTGCTTCGAATACAGTATCAGGAAGGACGGATTGTGGGGCCTCAATATCAACAGGTTTCTTGGCTAAATGACAATTGGCACATACAATACGACCTGTTGCTTCGCGGGGATTTTCGTAGTTCTGTTGAGCAAAAATCGGATATGCATTTGATATAGATGGATAGCTCATTTTACCAAAACTGATCAAAACTACGAGTGCTGAAATCCACCATTTCTTCAACCATTTATTTATAAGTATTGTTTGCATAGGTTAATGATTAGTCTTAATTAGTTGTACAAACAGGCTGTGACATTACAAAATGCCAAGAATTTCTTTTCCTAATTCTTTCCTTATTGTTATTCCTTTCTTTTTTTTTTTGATCGGATGAGAAAAGATAAAGAATGACCCGGGGAATACATTATCTTAATTCGATGCAGGGATAGCTTATCTATCTCACTATACTATAAATAGTTCAATTCAAATGGTTGTCATTCACCCATTGTATGATAAGTTACTACAATTGAGGGAGATGTTCGATTTAAATGCCGAAAGATCCAATACTTGAAAACCGTATCTAAAAGAACTGGAAAGGTTGAAACAAAACAAGAAATTACATATTTATTAGGAATCAAGCCAAACTGTTTGAAAAACGATACTACAAGTATTTCCCAACCATGGGGTGAGTGAAACCCTACACATAAATCAGTTAGTAGAAGAATGAAAAAAGCCTTCATTGTATCATTTAAACTATAAAATGATTCTTGAATCCGGGAATTTAAAACCGCGAGTCTCTTTCGCCCCGACAGAAATAGAAAAACTAAAAAAGTCAAGCTAATTGTATTGGTTACTAGCTGTAGAATTAATTGAATATTTGGTTCGTTATACATCATAGCTAATTTTGTAGTCTCATTACATACAGCTGCATCAAAATTTTGAAACTGTCTATCAGACAAATTTCCGATTATATCGTTTAACCATAGTAATGCTTCCCCTTCTCGGAGTTGCTTCAAAGCCTTTTCTTCTTGAAGAGAGTTTAGAAAAACTTGTATTTGAAGTATGTTCCACCACCTTCGGATCCATGGTTCTAAAAACCAGTGTTTTATTGCGACTCGAAAAAAAAGAGATAGTAGAACAGATAACCAAATGTATTGAAGAGAAACGGAGGCTTGATTTTTGGCTAGATCAAACTCATTTTGTACCAATACAGTTGATTTATTTGTCAATTCCAACTTGAACTTGGATAAGGTCCGAGTTACAGAACGAGGTATTAAACTAATTGACTCATAGGGGACTGATCTGTGTCGATAAATAGATAAATTAAGATAGTTTTCAATCGAATTTTTTTCAGTTTGATACCAAATTTTTTGTTTGAAAAAAAAATTTTTTCGAAAATCAAATTCATTTGAAGTTGCTTCAATCCAAGCTAATTTTCTGTTCATTTTTTTCGAATTATTAACTTTATAATCAACCCAATTACTTGCATAAGTGGAGTCTTCTTCGATTTGATTTTCTGAAAATTTAGTAAATTCTTTGTTCTGGGTGTCCACTTCGTTGGAATTCATGAAATAATTAGAAAAAAAAGATCTTGAAAATATATTATTTTTCTTAGTATAGGTCAAACTCTTTAAAAGTTGTGTTTTAAAACAATTTTCTATCTTGGATAATTGTTTGTAGAATGGGAATAAAATTCGTATTGCTTGCTTGGAAAAGAACAAAGGATCCTTGTCAGAAAAACAATCTTGAACATTCTTGTTTTTAGATTCCAAAAAAACTAGGCTCAATTTATATTCTAAAAGACTAAAATATATAACATATCTAGATAGATGGGACATTGCAATTCCGAAAAGTTGTTGGACCCGTGACAATTCCTTTCCCGCAGAGAACGTTGACTTCAACTGCGTAAAACATAAAGAGTGAAACTGCAGATACTTACTAGTTTTATAAGCTCTATCCAAAGAACGATATGGGGTATTGAGAATCCATCGAATAATTTTCTGTTTCCAACGATACGATTTCATAGATTAATTAGTAGGTCAGTAAGAAAAGAGAAAATTTTGTAAAATCTTCGTTACAGAGTTAAGTTTTCTTTTTGGCTAGTATTTTTCTTCAATTATGCTCAAACTTTTTTTTGCTTAAAACAGTTTTGTACTAAAATTTTGCAAAAGAAAAAAAAAATATAGTTTTTTTTTCCCGATTGAAATTCAAAACCCCTCAATTGAGACACGTAAGAACCGGGCAAGTTCGGCAGCTTTTTTTTCCAGATTGTCTAACGTGAAATTTTCACCGATTCTAGTTAGAGGAATACTTCGTTGACCCCTAACTTTTAAATAGAGAATTCGACTTGAAAATAAACCTTCTTGAGTTTTTAAACCAACTGCTTCAATATCTTTTAGTAGTAGTTGAATACGGATACGACGGTTCTTACCAGGAAATCCCCATCTAAAAACATAAGAAATACCTTCCTGCTTATCAAAATAGTTGTATCCGCCCCCCACGTCCCAAAAAACAGTACAGCATAGATAGAATCCCATAAAAAGGCCAGCAATGCCGTAAAAACACATGACAAGCCCTTGTGGAATAAAAGCGATCTGTTTGGATGAAATATTAGGAATAAGATCTTTACCAATGAAACTAGAAAACCCCACCAATAAGAAGCCCGTTGCACCACAAACAAGGATACAAGCCCAGCACAAATTTGCAAATGTACGTGAGCCTTTTATGAACTCTACTTGGACCCATTTGGAACGAGAACTCATCATTATTTCCTCAGAAATTGATTAATTTTGTCAAATAATTTTTATTTTACCTTTGGTTTGTTTTTCATTTTGTTTCTTTCTTCTGTTTCATAGATCTGTGTCTAATATTTATTAAAGTACCGATCCAGGTAGTTTCAGCTCAAATCTGTCAGCATAATTGAGGAATTTTTGACAAATGATGTATTCCCATCTTATTGATAATGCCTAATCAATCTATATCTCAACTCTATAGGAAATTAGATTGAGACATAGATTGTAACAATATAATATTCTTTGAATATTTATTGAAAAGACTAAGAAAGCCAAAATAACCAGAAACAAGGGTTATCTCAACTGTATTTTGGTTAGAAGTAGCTATCAAATTGAATTTTTATAACTAACAACTAGAAAAACCACTAAGTTTTGTTTTAGGTCATCTTACAAGAAGAAAATCATCGGACTTCATCCTGTTCTATATATATAAATAGGGAAGCCATTGTAACTGCCGGAAATAATAAACCTACGAGCGGTACAAATATAGAGGGTAAATAAGATGCTGCCATGGTAAGTAAAATTGCCTTAAAAAAAAGTATTTATACAACAATGTAATTCTGTTTCACTCTCCTTTCTAGTATCTAATGATATTCTTTTTGTTCCATAAAGAAAAGGGGTTTTCAGTTTGCAAAACTAATGGAATTAGAATTAGAATATTTTGTTTCGTAGAATTTTGTTTTTCTGCAGGACAGAAAAACAAAGTCCATCAACAAGCAAAATGTATCTTACACTATATATATATATGAAAAAAACGGAACAAATTAGTAAATTACTAGTTTTTTTTATAAGGAACTGATGAGTAAAGATCAGATATTTCGCTCAAAACACCTTTTATAAGAATACGTGGAACAATTAAATCGAGTAGCCCATTCTCAAATAAGGCCTCAGCTAATTGAAAACCATCAGGTACTTTTTGACCCAATGTTTCTTCAATTACCCTTTTGCCGGCAAATGCTATATAGGCTTTGGATTCGGCAATAATTATATCTCCTAACATCCCAAAACTAGCAGTAACACCTCCAGTGGTTGGATAAGTAAGGATGGAAATATAAAGTAATTTTTTTTGAACTTGATAATAATGCAAAGCAGAAGAAATTTTAGCCATTTGCATTAAACTCACTGTACCTTCCTGCATACGTGCTCCTCCAGAGGCGCAAACTAAAACTAGTGGCAGAAGCTTTTGTGTGGCATATTCAATTAAACGAGTAATTTTTTCACCTACTGCAGAACCCATACTACCCCCCATAAATTGGAAGTCCATAACACCAGGTGCAATAAGTGTTCCATTTGAATATCCGATACCTGTTTGAACAGCCTCAGGTAACCCTGTTTTCTCTTGAGACCTAATTAAACGATTTTCATAAGACTCCTCGTCGCAGAAACTTAAAACGTCTTTTGAAATTGTGTCTTCATCCAAGGGAATCCATGTGTTCGGGTCAATTGAAGGTTCGATCCTTTCCATACTATCCATTGAAAGATGATTTCCGCGTTCTTCACAAACACTTTTGTTCTGTTTTGAAAATTTTATATGAAGCATATTTCCACAGTTTTCACACCGAGCCCATAAGTCATTATTATTTTCACTAAGAATTATTTGTTTATCGTTTTCATGTGCAATGGAGTTTCGCACAGCCTCTTCAAAAAAAGCTTCAATTAATCCACCAAATTTTTGCTTATCCTCTAACCACTTTCGTACAGACGTAATAATCTCCTCCTCACCAGTTAGTTTTTCAGCTAATAGAAAACTCCGAATTTATTTAATTAAACAGCAAATTTTTTTTTCTAGTTGATGATGAAGCGGGTCCCAGAAAATTGGGACCAAGTTTTTTGAATTTTCATTTGCATATAAAAAACAATAAATTGGAAATTATGAAAATTTTTTAGTTAATTAATGATATTTTAGGCGTTTGACTTAAATTCTCCAACAAAAAACTGGATTATGAAGTTACATATTTTGATTAAAGTTACCTGAGCTGAACCACAAAGTTCAGTATTGGTGGAGCTTGTTAATTTTTATTTTCTAAGTTTTTGATAGGAAGGAATCAATGGGTTTAAAATTCTCAGATATGTAAATTAGAATTGAAAAAAAATGTGTTTCTTTCATTGATTCAGCGATCATACTTTGAAGTAGCAAGAAAAGAAGAGTATTGAGTGAGAAAAAAAATTCCCAATACTCAATACTCTTACTATGTATTCATAATCAGTTTCTCAGAATCAAATTGCAATATGCTCTGATCCAAACCAAAAAAGTTGGAAACGTCGCAATGAGTTATAATACATCAACTGTATCAAATTCAAATTTGATTGCTTTCCATATTTCGCATGCGGCAGCCAATTCTGGACTCCACTGAGCAGCTTCACGAATTATCTCATTACCTTCACGAGCCAGATCACGTCCCTCATTACGAGCCTGCACACAAGCCTCCAATGCTACGCGGTTAGCAACGGCACCAGGGGCATTTCCCCAAGGATGTCCCAATGTTCCCCCGCCAAATTGTAAGACAGAATCGTCCCCAAAAATTTCGGTTAGGGCGGGCATATGCCATACGTGAATACCCCCTGAAGCTACGGGAATTACACCAGGCATAGATACCCAATCTTGGGTGAAGTATATACCACGCTTACGATCTTTTTCAATGTAGTCGTCGCGAAGTAAATCGACAAATCCCAGGGTAACTTCTCGTTCACCTTCTAATTTGCCCACCACAGTTCCTGCATGGATATGATCTCCACCAGACATACGTAAGGCTTTGGCTAAAACACGGAAATGCATACCATGATTTCTTTGTCTATCAATAACAGCATGCATGGCTCGGTGAATATGAAGAAGTAGCCCTTTGTTTCTAGAATAGATAGCTAAACTAGTATTTGCGGTAAAACCACCAGTCAGATAGTCATGCATGATGATTGGTGCACCCAATTCACTGGCATAGTCAGCTCTTCTAAGCATTTCTTCAGTTGTGCCCGCGGTGGCATTTAAATAATGTCCCTTAATTTCACCGGTTTCATTCTGGGCTTTATAAAGAGCTTCGGCTACGAAGCAAAAGCGATCTCTCCAACGCATAAACGGTTGGGAATTAACGTTTTCATCATCTTTTGTGAAATCAAGTCCACCACGAAGGCATTCGTAAACTGCTCTACCATAATTTTTAGCAGACAAGCCCAATTTTGGCTTGATTGTACATCCCAATAGAGGACGACCATATTTGTTTAATTTATCTCTTTCGACCTGAATACCGTGAGGAGGCCCAAGAAAAGTCTTGGAATAAGCAGGAGGAATCCGTAGGTCTTCCAGGCGCAGAGCGCGTAAGGCCTTGAATCCAAAAACATTACCTACAATAGAAGTCAGCATATTGGTGACGGACCCTTCCTCAAATAAATCCAAGGGGTACGCTACATATGCAATATACTGGTTTTCCTCCCCGGCAACGGGTTCAATATCGTAGCACCGACCTTTGTATCGATCAAGACTAGTAAGTCCGTCTGTCCATACTGTGGTCCATGTACCTGTAGAGGATTCCGCAGCCACCGCAGCTCCGGCCTCTTCAGCTGGTACTCCGGGTTGTGGGGTCATTCGAAAAGCGGCTAAAATATCAGTATCTTTGACCTTATACTCGGGAGTGTAATAAGTCAATCGGTAATCTTTGACACCAGCTTGAAATCCAACACCTGCTTTAGTCTCCGTTTGTGGCGACATGAGATTGTTCCTCCCTATGACTAAAATAGTAAATCTTGAAATGATGAGATCTGCTCGGCATAGGTAGAGTATATTAATGCAAGACGTAAAGTGTGGGTTTTGGAAATTTATTTTATCTACACACGATACTTAATACCTTTAAAGAATCCATTTCAACAATGGAACATTATTATTTTATACTGTTTGCACACGGGATGCAACCAATTATTCCAATTTTCTGCAGAAATTGCTCAAAAAGTAGCACTTTTAATACATTGACTCAAGAATCCGTTTGTGGTTAGACTGATTCGTGAATGACAAACTACCTAAGTGTGGATTCCTTTGACCTAACTGAGAATCTGGTTATAAAAAAAGCGCATGTACGGATCACTAACGTCTACATGACCGAGTACTAATTTTGTGAATGTTGAACTCATATGTATGTAAAAAAAAGATTATTGATTTTGTTCAGTCTCTTAGTTTCTCGATTCAAAGCCACATCTGATAGTTGGAATAAGGACGGAAAATAAATAAAAGTGAGACTCAAATGAATAAATTTATTTCCCATTGAACACTTAATGGTGAAATACCAACCAAATACTTCTATCGATTCAGTAATCAAATAAATAAAAAAAAAACACACCGAACCAGTTATGAAAACCAGTTCCTTCTCTTTCGAAATTTCTGAATTGGTGGAAAAAAACGTGGGGTACATCACTCAGATCATTGGACCAGTATTGGATGTGGCTTCTTCTCCGGGAAAAATGCCCAACATATACAATGCACTAGTTGTTAAAGGAAAAAACTCAGCAGGCCAGGAAATTAATGTTACGTGCGAAGTTCAACAATTGTTGGGTAACAATGAAGTAAGAGCCGTAGCCATGAGTGCCACCGATGGCTTAATGAGAGGTATGGGTGCTGTTGATACAGGAGCCCCTCTTAGTGTCCCAGTTGGTCAAAATACTCTTGGTCGAATATCTAACGTCCTAGGTGAACCCGTAGATAATCTGGGCCCTGTTCAAAATAGTACAAAATTTCCAATTCATAGATCCGCTCCGACCTTTACTCAATTGGATACCAAGTTATCCATTTTTGAAACGGGAATTAAAGTTGTGGATCTTTTAGCTCCATACCGTCGCGGTGGAAAAATTGGTTTATTTGGAGGAGCAGGAGTTGGAAAGACAGTTCTTATCATGGAATTAATTAATAATATTGCGAAAGCCCATGGAGGTGTATCTGTATCTGGCGGAGTGGGAGAACGTACACGTGAGGGGAACGACCTTTACATGGAAATGAAGGAATCAAAAGTTATTAATGAAGAGAATATATCAGAATCAAAAGTAGCTTTAGTATATGGGCAGATGAATGAACCACCGGGAGCTCGTATGAGAGTTGGCTTAACAGCTCTAACAATGGCAGAATATTTTAGGGATATTAATAAGCAAGATGTACTCCTATTTATTGATAATATTTTTCGATTCGTCCAAGCAGGCTCGGAGGTCTCAGCATTACTTGGTAGAATGCCTTCAGCTGTAGGTTACCAACCGACCCTTGGTACTGAAATGGGATCACTTCAGGAAAGAATTACTTCTACCAAAGAAGGATCAATAACTTCCATTCAAGCTGTCTACGTACCCGCGGATGACTTGACTGACCCAGCTCCCGCCACGACGTTCGCACATTTAGATGCTACAACTGTGCTTTCAAGAGGTTTAGCAGCAAAAGGTATTTATCCGGCTGTGGATCCGTTGGATTCAACATCAACTATGCTACAGCCTTGGATTGTAGGTGAGGAGCATTACGAGACAGCACAGGGGGTTAAGCAGACTTTGCAGCGTTATAAAGAACTTCAGGACATTATAGCTATTCTAGGACTAGACGAGTTATCCGAGGAGGATCGTTTGACAGTAGCTAGAGCACGAAAAATAGAACGTTTTTTATCACAACCCTTTTTCGTGGCAGAAGTTTTCACCGGTTCTCCAGGTAAATACGTCAGCTTAACAGAAACAATAAAGGGATTTCAAATGATTCTTTCTGGAGAGCTGGATAGTCTTCCTGAGCAAGCTTTTTATTCAGTTGGGAATATTGAAGAAGCCGCTGCAAAGGCCGCGGCTTTGCAAGCGGAGGGTCAATAAAAGATATGGTATTAAGTCTTCGTGTAATGGCCCCTAATCGAATAGTTTGGAATTCCGAGGTCGGGGAAATTATTTTATCTACCAACAGTGGTCAGATTGGGATACTGCCTAATCATGCACCCCTTCTTACAGCTTTGGATATGGGGGTTTCAAAAATACGTAGTGGTGGACAATGGTCCGCAATGGCTTCAATGGGCGGCTTCGCCATGATAGATAATAATCGAGTAACTATATTAGTCAATGAAGCAGAAGTGTCTGATGAAATTGATCCCGTCGAGGCACAAAAAGATTATGAGGTAGCTCAGATGGAGTTAGCTAAAGCAGAAGGTAGAAAAAGAAAAATAGAAGCCAACTTAGCATTTAAAAGGGCTAAAGCTAGATTAGAAGCTTCAACTATTTCTTAGGTCGGTTTCTAAAGTAAAACCAATCTTAATCTTAGTGACCCAAACCTACTCCAATACTATGTGTGTAAGACGTATTGGAAACAGTGAAACTTATTACTTATTTATTAGGTACCGACTCAACATTATTTTAGTAGTTTCGGTATCTAATAAGTTTTTTACCTACTATTGGATTCGAACCAATGACTCTTGCCGTATGAAAGCAATACTCTAGCCGCTGAGTTAAGTAGGTGGCTAGTAAGTAGTTATCATTACATTAATCTTTAAAGCTACCTGTTTTTATCTTATCGTATTTAACTTTAGCTATACTTATTATACACTTGATAATCAGCTGGAAGCAAGTTTCTGTGTCACATCACTAAAAAAAAAATAGTAATTATAATAAATATGACAGAGCCAGTTACACACTTTTGTTTTTATTCTGCTTGCATAACTTGACAAAATGTAGTTTAGTTGTATAAAATAAAATAATTTGTGTAGAATCATTTTTAGTTAGGGCTATAGCTCAGCGGTAGAGCGTCTCGTTTACACGTGCGCCGATGTTTTTTAGAAGATTTGTCGAAATGAAACGTTTCATGTGAAAATTTTACATGAAAAATTTTTGTCTTACTTTCTTACCACGAAAGAACAGTAGCATGACAAGTAAAAAAAGTCGATTGCAACTAGATCTAAAAAGTTGATATGGTGGATAATTGATTTATCCAATGCTAAATTTGGTTGGATAATAAATCGGGATCCAAAAAAAATCTCTTCTTCGTCTCACAAACTTTCGGGTGTAAAAAGTGTGTGTGTTGCAAAAAAAATGAGTTTTTACAAGCGATAGAGACCTTTTTTTTGGATTGCGTATCTTTAGCAAACAAAGGCAAACCTGTTTCAACACGTAGTTGAGAATCTTCTCAGGATACTTCGGGATTACTTAATGCATTTCTTTTTCAGGTCGTTCTTTTTTTGTTTAACTATAACAACTATCCAATTCAAAGAAAATAAAAAATACTTGAAAAAGATTTGTTTGATTGAGCATACGGAACCAATTCTTTTTATTTGTTTTCGAAACAAAACAAAGTTGGTACATCAACATATGTTTGTCTCCAATTAAACTGGGGAGCAGTTGGTTAGAGAGCCCAATGCCACAAAAGCGGCATGTTGGGTTCGAGAAGCAGTTCAAGAAATCTTTTCCATAGTCTGATCTGCATAACCGAGAGTGTCTACGGTTCGAATCCGTATAGCCCTAAACCCTTTGACAAAAAAAATGCAACCTGAACGAAATATCCAGCAAAACAAGTCATTCAATTATTTTTTCTGTCCAACTTGTCGTCCAAATAAAAACAGACCTCTTTTTCTTTTTGTAATTTCAATGAATATATTATTAATAAGTGAAATAGTATCCACCAAGTAAGGAAGACTATTTTGAAAGATTCATGAAAGGGATTAGGGAGAAAAAATCGGAGGTATTTATGATCAAGTTTTTTGCTACTCTTGCTGGTCTTATTGGTGGTCTATCTAGATTTGTCCGTGATCGCATGCGCGCATTCACACTTGAACATCTACGCCAGTCTTTCACTAATTCTCTGAAGAAAAAAGGTGCACTAACCAATGAGGATCATCAGCGCATTATTTTGGAGTCCGCGTGGAATAATGACCTTATCTCGACGAATGCGTCCAACAGAACTTTTTGGACGCGCCTAGTTCTTCTTGCTGCTGGATCCTTCTATCGAGACATGGTCTCTGGCTTTGTACGCTCCTTTGCTTTATTTCTACCCACATATATATTAACCTATTCCGTTCGCATTTATGTTAAGAAAAAGAATAGGATGCAGGCTTTCAGAAACCATCCCTACGGCAAGGTGGTCATCCAAAGTCGGTGGCTCGTTCTTGGCCCAATTTTTGTGATTTTACTACTTGAGCTCTTAGGGTGGTAGAGTATGTTCGTCTTTTGGATGGCGAAGGACCTGCTGATGGCTACCAACTAGTCTATTGATACTAATAGTCTGAAACTTGAATCTCTTAAGTGCTTGCTATTAAACCAATGAAGACAACTCAACATTGTTGAGTTGTCTTCAACGAGCCGCTCAAAATGGCTTATACTTTTTATGCTATAGACTGTGACAAGAAGAAACATCCATGCGTGACTATTCAAGCATTTAACTGAACTCTTGAGGAGGAGACTCAAGCTTCAGACCGTCCGCGCGAAAGCTCCTCCGTAGATCAAGATGGAGGGGCCCGTACGGCGGGCGGAAACCCATTACCTTTTACTCAGTTTATTTCGTTTTATACCCAACAAAAAAGATCCCAAAATTGTGAGAAGGACACAAGTTATTGATTGAACGGTCTCTCGTATTATCATTCTCATTATTTATGGTAGGAGAAAAGGCACAGAGTCCATCGGATGAGGCAATCGTGCGCTACGTGCGTATTCTCAAATATAAAAAGGGTGCCAAGCGGGAACAAGGACCAAAAGGAAGGACCATGCCTACCCAATTTACAGCTGCATTTTGTGTTGGGTTTCAATAAAGAAAAATTCCTTCCTTCTACGGACTCGTGGAAGGCTAATATACGAGAAGAAAGCAATACACCATATACCTACTTTCTTTTATCTTTTGTTCTCTTAAGTCGTTTACTTTTACCTAAAAAATTCTTTGATGATGAGGTACTCAATGGGGGACCTTCTTTCTTTGTTTGGGCTCCACTTCCTCGATTTTTTTTACAAAATTTAAAATTTTTCAAACCAATGACAAATCCCCTAAAAAGTTAACATAGGCAACCAACAGAGGGCGGCTACATTATTATTGCCTTTGGATGAATTCATGATTATTCTTTTTAAGCAGGACTTAGCCTCAAAAACCCACCCCGGGCGGCTCTGTTTCTATCAAATATTTTAACCACTCTTTTTTAAAAAGTGTTAGGATCCAATGCAATCCACAATAGACCCAAATTTGACTATGAAATTCAAGCAAATGAGCAGCTTTGTTTGGAATAAACTTGAAGCAGGACTTTCTTATTTCTTTTTAGCCTTGTGTAACAGATGGAATCATACTATTACTTAATATTGATTGATGAAAAAAAAAAGTAGTTTGATCACTTGCCTTTCACTTCTTAGTAATTACTATTAGAAGCAAGCTATAATTGCGATCTACTTCTTCTCCAAAAAGATTCTAAGTGTTAAACCTGTTATAGTGAGTTAATACGTTAGTTGTGGAAACAAAAGGAGTGTATGGATGTTTTTGTTCCAGCAATATGACTCTTTCTGGATTTTTTTGTTAGTCTCTCTATTTATTCCATTTTTGGCTTTTTCAATTTCCAGATTCCTTGTTTCCAATAAGGATGGACCGGAAAAGTTAGCAAATTACGAATCAGGTATCGAACCAAAGGGAAATACTTGGGTCCAATTTCAGATACGTTATTACATGTTTGCTTTGGTCTTCACGGTATCCGACGTCGAAACCGTATTTCTATACCCTTGGGCTATAGCTTTTGAAAAACTGGGTTTATTTGCTTTCATTGAAGTAATTGTGTTCATACTCATACTAATTGTTGGTTTGGTTTATGCATGGCGAAAAGGAGCATTGGAATGGTCTCAACTTCCAAACATTTAAGTGAAATTGACATAAGAGAAATCAAATATGAAAATAAAGAGGAGTTTCTTAATTCGGTAGCACGACTGCCCTTTCAGGGCGATGCTTCAAACTCAATTTTTTTAGCGAGTATTGGCGATTTTTCAAACTGGTCCAGATTAGCCAGTTTATGGCCGCTTCTCTATGGTACCAGTTGTTGCTTCATTGAATTTGCCTCTCTAATTGGTTCACGATTTGACTTTGACAGGTATGGTTTAGTACCTAGATCCAGTCCTAGACAGGCGGACCTAATTGTCACTGCCGGTACCATAACAATGAAAATGGCTCCATCTTTAGTAAGACTATATGAACAAATGCCAGAGCCTAAATATGTAATTGCTATGGGAGCTTGCACCATTACAGGAGGTATGTTCAGTACAGATTCCTATAGTACCGTTCGTGGAGTGGATAAATTAATTCCTGTTGATATTCATTTGCCAGGATGCCCCCCAAAACCCGAGGCTATCATTGATGCTGTAACGAAACTCCGAAAGAAAATTGCTCAAGAAAGTTTTGAAGAACGAACTTTCCGACCTACCCGAACGAAATATCCTAATTTAAGTTCCCCACATCGTTTTGTATCAATTGTCAATACCAAAAAATATAAGAAAAAGTTAGAGACTTCTGGTCCAAAAAAACTGATATTAAATAATTTTGCGGAAAACTTCCAGGAATTTGCAAATGAGTAAATGAATGAAATTTGAAAATTTATTATAAATTTTCTTAATTTTACATACGGAATCTATGAGAAAAAGGTGAAGAGGTATTAACCAATATGAACACCGTTGATAAGGCTACATTCAATCCAGATATGCAAGGTCGAATATCTGCCTGGTTAACTAAACATAAGTTTTCACATCGACCTTTAGGTTACGATTATAGAGGTGTTGAAATTTTGCAAGTCAAGTCGGACGAGTGGTTGTCTATAGCTGTTGCTCTATATGCTTATGGATTCAATTATCTACGATTGCAATGTGCTTATGATGCAGCACCCGGAGGATCTTTAATTAGTGTTTATCACTTAACACAGATGCGAGATCAGCCAGATCAACCTGAGGAAATATGTGCAAAAGTTTTTGTTTCACGAACGAACCCTCAAATACCTTCGGTTTATTGGGTTTGGAAAAGTGCTGATTTTCAAGAACGTGAATCCTATGATATGTTGGGAATAACTTATTGGGGACATCCATATCTTAGACGTATACTAATGCCTGAAAGTTGGATTGGCTGGCCTCTCCGTAAAGACTATGTGGTACCTAATTTCTATGAATTACAAGATGCCTATTAAATTATAGAATGATCTGCAAGAGATCAGTCTAAAAGAAAGCTATTTTATTCTGTCTTATTTTATTTATACTTCAGCAAACAAATAAATATTTTTTTTTTTAAGGATCTCGTTGATATTTATTATTTTGACATTGGTTCAAATTAGTTTTTTCTATTAATTCCGGGAATAAAAGAATCAGTTTTGTTTTCCTACTTTTTAATTGCCAAGAACCAGATTTGAACTGGTGACACGAGGATTTTCAGTCCTCTGCTCTACCAACTGAGCTATCCCGGCTACTTTATTTTTATTTAAACATTTATTTATCTAAATAAGAGAAAAAATTATTACATATTGTTAGTTAGTTTCAGATTTTTTTTTTATTTTTTTCTCACCCAAACAAAATTCAATTTTGTTACTTTTCTTTTTTATGTTATCTGTACGAAAGAGACAAAAATCAAGGAAAATTTTTAGCTAAGCCACTCAGGTATCTTAATTACCTACCTGAATGGCTAATCTCTAAACAACACAAAATCTGTAGCTAGACTGAAACAAGAGTTTGAAAATGGTTTTATGAGTTTTTGATCGTAAACTTCTCAATCGAATCCAAATGAGATGAAATAAACAAAGCATCTGATTGGGGATAGAGGGAGTTGAACCCTCACGGCCGAAACCAACGGATTTTCTTTCTACCGCAACTTGCGTTACCACTGTCTTAGTAGTTGCGTAGAATGGGACTCTATCTTCATTCGCAAGAAAATTTTTATTTAGTTACTACGTTGTTACTTTAGTTCAAGTAATATTAGAAAAGATAAAAAAATTTTCTTTTCTTAGAACAGGTAATAAAAAGAAAAAAAAAGCTATATGAATTAGCAATACGAGGTTGAAAGAAATTCTTATTTCTTTATCGTGTTAGTTTGTTTGTTTAGCTCTATTATTATATTTACTAATAAGTTAGTAAATAAGTAATTAGTAAAACAACATATTGGTTGGTGCAACTTTTTTAGAAATTTGTTAAAAAATGCTTCACTTATTTCATGAAGCTTCTTTCAAAACAAAAAACTTTCTCTTTTTGATTGATTATATTTCAAACTTTGTTAGTTTTTGTTAGTTACACAATTCATATTATATGTTCAATATAGTTAAACATTTGGCTAATTAATTTTTCGAAATTAGTCACTTTCTTCTATTTTGCTTGTTGGAATAACCCCCTTTGAGTCTCTGTACCTATCTTGTTTATTGATTAATTTTTACCTGACCAAAAAAAAATCTTATTTTTTTTCACGAAGGTAGTACAAGATTTGGCTCAGGATTGCCTGCTGAATAATCCTAGGTTTCCCTGAATCTGAGAGCTGCCACTTGATACGTTTCCATATCTAGGCTCAATTTGATTGAGTCCGCCGCGTCTACCATTTCGCCATATCCCCACTTTAGGCCACAACAAACCAAAAAAGAAATCTAGATATTTATTCTAATATAAAACAAAGTTTTGGTTTACTTCGTTTGTTTTTATTTCATTTCTATTTTTATATGTACTAATCTGATTGAATTTCTTTTTCTTTATGTTAAAAAAAAAACATATCGAAAATAAAAAAAAAAAATTAATAAAGTATATAAATGATGGTTATCTTACCTATTTCTTTTGTATGTTTTTTGTTTCTATTCGGTCACTTTTTCTTTTTTTTTTCATCATTAAAAAATATCCCTGATTTACGTATCAGTTTGAGAAAAACTGATTGTTGATTAATAGAATTAATCAAAAGAATTAATTATTTTTTTTTGCTTTTAAATAAAAAGTTTTTCCAAAATAAGTATATATAGATGTGCTCCTCAAAGCAATATACTTTTTACAGAAATCTATTTCATTTTGTTTTAGACTTTTTATTTAAATGTATATGTTACAATTAACCTCTTAATCGGTACAAATTTTGACATACTCTAACTAATCGTAATAGGTTTGCCGTTGCTTTCTCATCTGTCCATTCAATTAGTTCTAATAAATTGAAAGAATAGTTATGAGTTTTTATCTATATATTATGTGTTATGATTTTTCCAGATATCATTTTTGATTTTTTTTTATTGAGCAAATAAAGTGGGTAAAATCTTCGTGACGATCTTCGAGTTTGTTACTCTGTTTAGGAAACATATATAAAATCTATATTATAGAAAAGGAGTTTTTACGTCTCGTTATCGAGGACCCCGTTTGAAATTAATGCGTCGCTTAAATAATTTGCCAGGTCTTGTAGGTAAAAATAAGACGTTTAACTTAGGGGAATCTAAAGTTGCTAGTGATCAATCAGTTTCAAAAAAAATTTCTCAATTCTGTATACGTTTGGAAGCTAAACAGAGATTGCGCTTTAATTACGGATTAACAGAACGACAATTACTCAAATATGTTCGCATTGCTAGAAAAACTAGGGGTTCAACGGGTCAGGTTCTTCTCCAATTACTTGAGATGCGCTTGGATAATATCATTTTTCAATTAGGTCTGGCTTCAACAATTCCTGCTGCCCGACAACTGGTTAATCATCGACATATTTTAGTAAACCAACGTATTGTGGATATACCAAGCTATCGACGTAAACCCAAGGACATCATTACTATTCGGAATCGACCAACTTCGTACAATTCTGTGAAAAAGGAATCTTTCGAAGGACAAAAAATTCCAGATCATTTGACTTTATCTCTCTTGAAAACAGATCAGCCTACAGGATTGGTTAATCATATGGCCAGCCGAGAATCTGTCGATTTAAATCTAAATGAATTATTAGTTGTTGAATATTATTCCCGAAAAGCTTAATAAGCTTTCCTGAAATTTCATCAAATAAATTCGATAAATTCATTAATAATTGTTAAAGATCCCAGTCAAATATGACTTGAAATGACACCAATAAAGTACTTAATATTTTTTTTTGAAAAAATTAAAGAAATTTTTTTTTACGAGATAAAGTTCAAATACTGTTTTTTTCAAACAAAGTACTAAAATGACTTTTTCAGAAATAGTAAAAATATATACAGGGACATTTATTTAGAATATCAATAGGAAAGGGAGGGATTCGAACCCTCGGTAGTTAGAAATCTACGTAGCATTTCCGGTGCTACGCCTTAAACCGCTCGGCCACCTTTCCAAAAAAAAAGTAGAAACTCTGGACTCTCAGTGATTAAATTTATTTTAAGAGGTTAGGCCATGAAATGACAAGTGATCTGCAAGTATCTATTGTGAATAATTAGAATAATTACCCTTTGACAAAAAAAATGCAACCTGAACGAAATATCCAGCAAAACAAGTCATTCAATTATTTTTTCTGTCCAACTTGTCGTCCAAATAAAAACAGACCTCTTTTTCTTTTTGTAATTTCAATGAATATATTATTAATAAGTGAAATAATGATATAAAAACAAGGAGTTAATTTTGACTATGCCTAGATCGCAAAGAAATGATAATTTTATTGATAAAACTTTCACAATTTTAGCGGATATTTTGACACAAATTTTACCTACTACTAAAAGAGAAAGGGAAGCTTTTATATACTACCGGGATGGTGCGATTCGAGAAACTAGGCTAGTTCAAAAAACTAGTACTTAGTAAAGCCCACATTTGAGAAAGGGGTTTTTCAATTACCAAAAAAAAAATCCTTCGGTCGCGTATCCACGACTGATACATCCCCGCGAGTTATGGTTACCAAATTTCACGGATCTGATGCTCAAGAAAGCTGGGGGTTAACCTTGTTAATTGATATGTCTAAAATACATGCTAATTTTAGGAGTTGTGAGGGGGCAAACATCACATAAAGAAATTGGCAATACAAAGTCTTCGTCAATTTATTATTTCGACAAACACAGGACACATTTTCGAAAACTATCAAGTCATGATAACGACTAATTGTGATTGAGATAACAAACAGCCATCCCGTTTGTATTTCGGATACTCTTTTGATCACCGGAGATTGCCGGGATGAAAAACCCTCTTGACAGACGCAAATTGTTGGGAACGAAGAAATTGCCATAGAGTCTATTATTGTTATCTAATATATTAATTGACGTATATTGATGAAATTGACATAACATAAGCGATCCTGTAAATAAAAAAAAAAAGACTCTTTGCAAGAAGGATGGTTAGACATTAGTTTATGAATACACTAACCCCCGCGTATTCTTCAGGAACAGAAGTATTCAAATTCAATTACTTTCATGGTATTTGAGCGGGCGGGAGGAGCCGTATGATACGGAAGGTTCACGTGCGGTTTTGGAGCGGAGCTTTTTTTCATAAGCAACCGTAACGGATGTCGGCTCAATCGGAAGGAGAATATGCAGAAGCTTTGCGAAGTTACTACAAAGCCATGCGTTTAGAGATTGATTCTTACGATCGAAGTTACATACTTCATAATATAGGTCTTATTCATACCAGTAATGGAAAACATGCAAAAGCTTTGGAATATTATTTTCAAGCACTTGAACGCAATTCTTTTTTGCCACAAGCTTTTAATAATATGGCTGTGATCTGCCACTACGTACGACTATTTAGAACTCCGGATTCTTTGGTCCATAACCACTCAATCAACGAGAAAGGCTTCCCCCAAGTATATTTTAAAATGCAAATTGCTACGAGGTGCGGGATTGTATCTCTTCAAAGTAATCCATATTTGAAAGAGATAAATGGCCTAACCTTTCCTATGGATAATTGATTAATTAGAAAAATACAGCGTCGTAAAGATTTCTCGTTGAAATTTTGGGTTGATACAATGAGATTGGATCATCAAAAAAATTTATGCAATTCGTTTCTGTAGCAAAGAGAATTGGGAAAACATTAAAGAAAATAGTGATACACGGCGTAGTATCAAATCCCAAAGGAAAGACTTTTACAATTTACTTTTTAGAACTCCGTATTTAGAGAGGATAGTTAGTAAGGGAGAGAAAATTTGAAAATTTGTTATTTTGTCTTCATTATCTGTGAGTAAGGATAAGGTTTCATTCGGAACGAATAAAACCAAAAACCTGGCAATTTCATCCAAGTATTTCTTTTCTCCTGAGTTTTGGGAGTAGTCTAGTTATAAAAAGCCAGAAACACATTTATCTGAGCCGTATGGAGCGGGAAACCTCCAAGTTCGGTTCTAAAGGAGGATATTGCTAAGGAATTATCCATCCTGCTCGAGGGGAACAAGCCATTCAGAAAGGAGATTTAGAAATTTCGGAAGCTTGGTTTGATCAGGCTGCTGAGTATTGGAAACGCGCAATAGCACTTTCCCCCGATAATTACGTTGAAGCACAGAATTGGCCAAAAATTACGGGACGCTTGTTTCCGTTTTCTCAGTCAAATAGATAGAATAGAAAAAAAATACTATGACAAAGTCAATTATTAATTAACTAAAAAAAAATACCGTTTGTCAGGCAGCAGATTATCTCCCCCTCCTTTTCCCTGACCAAAGGGTAATTAGTTTTTTTTTTCAAGTCCCTTAGGCGCGTATAAGTCGTGTAATAATACCACCAAAAGCTTATCCCTATCATGTCATCATAGCTGCTCAAGTTTCAAATTTGGGAGGGGGAGATAAGAAATTCTTGCATGCTGAAAGAAAACCTCCAATTCGTAATTCTTAGAGGTTTTGTATCTCCTGTTGGTAGGTTGTTGCTATTCCCTGCCCGAAGAGAGGAGAGTCCCGATGACTATTCGTTCGCCGGAACCAGAAGTCAAAATTATGGTGGAGAAGGATCCAGTGCAAACCTCTTTTGAAAGATGGGCTCAGCCTGGTCATTTTACAAGAAATTTGGCTAAGGGTCCCAGCACCACCACGTGGATTTGGAACCTACATGCTGATGCTCATGATTTTGATAGTCATACCAATGATTTAGAGGATATATCCCGTAAAATATTTAGTGCTCATTTTGGTCAACTGGCTATTATTTTTATTTGGTTGAGCGGTATGTATTTTCATGGAGCCCGTTTTTCCAACTATGAAGCATGGCTGAATGACCCCACCCATGTGAAACCCAGTGCCCAAGTCGTGTGGCCAATAGTAGGCCAAGAAATTCTGAATGGAGATGTGGGCGGGGGATTCCAGGGTGTGCAAATAACATCCGGATTTTTTCAGCTCTGGCGAGCCTCCGGAATAACTAGTGAATTACAGCTTTATTGCACAGCCATCGGTGCTTTAGTTTTTGCCGGATTAATGTTTTTTGCCGGTTGGTTTCATTATCACAAGGCTGCTCCAAAATTGGCTTGGTTCCAAAACGTTGAATCTATGTTGAATCATCACTTGGCCGGTCTGTTGGGATTAGGGTCTCTAGCATGGGCGGGACATCAGATACACGTTTCACTTCCAATCAATCAGTTATTAGACGCAGGTGTTGACCCCGAAGAAATACCCCTTCCTCATGAACTAATTCTTGATCGCGACCTTCTATCTAAGATATATCCAAGTTTTGCAAAAGGATTAATTCCATTTTTCACTCTTAACTGGTCAGAATACTCGGATTTTTTGACTTTTCGCGGTGGATTAAATCCGGTTACTGGAGGTTTATGGTTGACTGATACCGCACACCACCACGTGGCTATTGCGGTTCTCTTCCTAGTAGCTGGCCATATGTACAGAACAAATTGGGGTATTGGGCATAGCACAAAAGAAATACTAGAAGCTCATAAAGGACCTTTTACGGGTGAGGGACATAAAGGTATTTATGAAATTTTAACTAATTCGTGGCACGCTCAATTATCTATCAATCTAGCCCTTTTGGGATCTCTAACAATTATAGTTTCTCATCACATGTATGCAATGCCACCTTATCCCTACTTAGCCACCGACTACGCTACGCAGCTTTCTTTGTTTACACATCACATGTGGATAGGAGGGTTTTTAGTCGTTGGGGCTGCTGCTCATGCGGCTATTTTTATGGTAAGGGATTATGATCCAACTACTCAATACAACAACTTATTAGATCGTGTCATTCGTCATCGTGATGCAATAATTTCGCATCTCAATTGGGTTTGTATTTTTCTTGGTTTTCATAGTTTTGGTCTATACATCCACAACGATACCATGAGCGCTTTAGGTCGTCCTCAAGATATGTTTTCTGATACTTCCATTCAATTACAACCAATATTTGCCCAGTGGATCCAGAATACTCACGCTTTGGCTCCCGGATTGACTGCACCTAATGCGGCGGGAAGCACCAGCTTAGCCTGGGGTGGTAGCAACGTAGTATCAGTAGCCGGTAAGGTGGCTTTAGCCCCAATTCCACTAGGTACTGCAGATTTTTTGGTGCACCACATCCATGCATTTACAATTCATGTTACTGTACTAATATTGTTGAAAGGTGTTTTATTCGCACGCAGTTCACGATTAATACCCGATAAAGCAAATCTTGGCTTTCGCTTTCCATGCGATGGCCCGGGTAGGGGAGGAACCTGTCAGGTATCTGCTTGGGATCATGTTTTCTTAGGGTTGTTCTGGATGTACAACTCCATTTCAGTAGTTATATTTCACTTTAGTTGGAAAATGCAATCGGATGTATGGGGAAGTATAAGCGATCAAGGAACAGTAAATCACATTACTGGGGGAAACTTTGCACAAAGTTCAACAACGATCAATGGATGGCTGCGAGATTTCTTGTGGGCACAAGCTTCTCAAGTTATTCAATCTTATGGTTCTTCATTATCTGCATATGGCCTTTTATTTTTAGGGGCTCATTTTGTATGGGCTTTTAGTCTAATGTTTCTATTTAGTGGTCGCGGTTATTGGCAGGAACTTATTGAATCTATAGTTTGGGCTCATAATAAATTGAAAGTTGCTCCTGTTACCCAACCTAGAGCTCTGAGCATTATACAGGGACGTGCCGTGGGAGTAACTCATTACCTTCTAGGTGGAATCGCCACAACTTGGGCATTCTTCCTGGCGAGAATCATTGCAGTGGGATAATGGCTAGGAGGATTTGAGAAACATTATGGCATCAAGATTTCCAAAGTTCAGCCAGGGTCTATCCCAAGACCCAACTACTCGTCGTATCTGGTTCGGTATAGCCACTGCGCATGATTTTGAAAGTCATGACGATACTACCGAAGAACGTCTTTATCAAAAAATATTTGCATCTCACTTTGGCCAATTAGCTATCATCTTTTTATGGACCTCGGGAAATTTGTTTCACGTAGCTTGGCAGGGAAATTTTGAAGCATGGGTACAGGATCCGTTACATGTGAGACCTATTGCTCATGCTATTTGGGATCCCCATTTTGGTCAACCGGCGGTCGAAGCTTATACCCGAGGGGGAGCTGCTGGACCAGTTAATATTGCTTATTCCGGTGTATATCAATGGTGGTATACTATTGGTCTACGTGATAACCAAGATCTCTATACCGGTTCTCTTTTTCTACTAGCTATTTCTGCTTTGTTTTTAGTAGCTAGCTGGTTACACCTACAACCCAAGTGGAAACCAAATATATCGTGGTTCAAAAATGCTGAATCTCGCCTTAATCACCACCTTTCAGGATTATTTGGAGTGAGTTCGTTGGCTTGGACAGGCCATTTGGTTCACGTCGCTATTCCTGAATCAAGGGGCGGACATGTTAGGTGGAATGACTTATTAACTACCGCTCCCCATCCTCAAGGATTGGGACCATTTTTTTCAGGTCAGTGGAGCGTTTACGCGCAAAATCCCGACTCAAGTACTCATTTATTTAATAGCACTCAAGGAGCGGGTACAGCTATTCTAACTTTTTTGGGAGGGTTTCATCCCCAAACTCAAAGTTTATGGCTAACTGATATTGCTCATCATCATCTGGCAATAGCTGTTGTGTTCATAATTGCCGGTCATATGTACAGGACTAATTTTGGTATTGGACACAGCATGAAAGAAATTTTGGATGCTCATGTTCCCCCAGGAGGTAGATTGGGGCGTGGACACAAGGGACTTTACGATACAGTGAATAATTCTCTTCACTTTCAATTGGGACTTGCTTTAGCTGCTTTAGGGGTCATTACCTCTCTTGTTGCACAACATATGTATTCCTTGCCTGCTTATGCTTTTCTCGCTCAGGATTATACCACCCAAGCCGCTTTATATACACATCACCAGTATATTGCCGGTTTTATCATGGCAGGTGCTTTTGCGCATGGAGCCATTTTCTTTATCCGAGATTACGATCCTGAACAAAATAAAGATAATGTTTTAGCAAGAATGTTAGAACACAAAGAAGCAATAATATCTCATTTAAGTTGGGCTAGTTTATTTTTGGGTTTTCACACATTAGGTCTTTATGTTCATAACGACGTAATGTTGGCTTTTGGAACTCCAGAAAAACAAATTTTAATCGAACCCGTCTTTGCTCAATGGATTCAATCTGCTCATGGTAAAACATTGTATGGTTTTGACGTACTTTTATCTTCGGCAGATAGCCCAGCAAGTAATGCCGGTCAAAGCTTGTGGTTACCTGGTTGGTTGGACGCTGTTAACAATAATAGCAATTCGTTATTTCTAACAATTGGTCCTGGAGATTTTCTAGTTCACCACGCCATTGCCTTGGGTTTACATACAACTACCTTAATTCTGGTAAAAGGTGCCTTAGATGCGCGCGGATCCAAGTTAATGCCAGATAAAAAAGAATTTGGTTACAGTTTTCCTTGCGATGGTCCCGGACGAGGCGGAACCTGTGACATTTCTGCTTGGGATGCTTTCTACTTAGCTGTTTTCTGGATGCTTAATACTATTGGTTGGGTTACCTTTTATTGGCACTGGAAACACATTACTTTATGGCAGGGGAATGCCGCCCAATTCAATGAATCTTCCACGTATCTAATGGGATGGTTGAGGGATTATTTATGGCTAAACTCCTCGCAACTTATTAATGGATATAATCCTTTTGGTATGAACAGTTTGTCTGTATGGGCATGGATGTTTCTATTTGGGCATCTTGTGTGGGCTACCGGGTTTATGTTTCTAATTTCGTGGCGCGGTTACTGGCAAGAACTTATTGAAACGTTAGCCTGGGCACACGAACGAACTCCCCTAGCAAACGTAATACGATGGAGAGATAAGCCAGTTGCCCTTTCCATCGTTCAAGCACGCTTAGTTGGTTTAGCCCATTTCTCCGTGGGTTATGTATTTACGTATGCAGCTTTTCTAATAGCATCTACATCTGGCAAATTTGGATAATACTTTCTACTTAATTACTTATTTATTCTCATATTGGGATCAGTCTCACTCTTGTTTTCACATTTGGGAATCCAATTAGTTATTTAGTATTTACCTAATAAATATAACTTTTTTTTTTTAGAAAAAAAAAAGTTATTAGTAAATAAACATTCTGTCGACAATTTTCATTTGTTTCGCAATAACATCATACAATTTTTCTTACTGATCCATTAATTATGGCAAAAAAAAGTCTGATTGAGAAGGAAAAAAAAAAAAAAACTTAGTGAAGAAATACGATGTTGTTCGTCAGTCTTTGAAACGACAACTCAAGAATAGTTTACGGATCCAAGATAAACTTCTTATCTTAGAAAAATTACAATCTTTACCACGAAATAGTGCACCTTCTCGTCTTCGTAACCGGTGCTCCCTAACCGGACGACCCCGATCTAATTACCGAGATTTTGGTTTTTCCAGACACGTACTCCGTGAAATGGCACATACTTGTGTTCTTCCCGGAATAGTAAAGTCGAGTTGGTAAAAAAAACTACTTTGTTATTTCTTTAGTTTTTTTTTCTAATTCAAAATAGTCTACTAGAAAAAAAAAAAATAGTTTGAGACAATAAGTTGATTGAATTTTACTAATTATGTTCAATGTAATTATTCAAGGCCTGTATAATAATTACATTGAAGGCCAGAACTACGCGGGGTAGAGCAGCTTGGTAGCTCGCGAGGCTCATAACCTTGAGGTCACGGGTTCAAATCCCGTCTCCGCAAAGTCAATTGCCAATTACTTATCCAATTACTGTAAATTCTTTCAAAAGTTTACAAAGAGTACTCACTTTTTATATTATGCTTTTTTGATGGCAGTTTTTTTTTTCTATAAAGTAGGATAATTTTTGTTTAGCTTAATCCCAAACCTATCCTTTTTACCTAATTCTTAGTTTGCCTCATCAGTCTAGGTTCTTTATATTATAAGCCCTTTTAACTCAGTGGTAGAGTAACGCCATGGTAAGGCGTAAGTCGTCGGTTCAAATCCGACAAGGGGCTCAGCTGATGAGTAAGCGTACGAAATCTGGATATCTTGTAATCTCATTTTTGTATACTCTACTAGACTTTTGGTAGTCCAAAGAAATATGAAAAATAATTGTAAAAAAATGGAAACCTAGTTAGTATATTTTTTTTTTATTCGAAATCAGTATATTTAGGGTACTCTCCCTTTCAAAACAATACTAGAAATTTTGTTGGATATAATTTATTAGACTAGAAACATTTTGGTTATCCTAACTTCGGGAATCAAAAGTAAATCCCTAATATTAATAAATATCTATCTATAAAGTATCATAAGAGTACACATTTTTCATCCAAGACATGTGCTATCTCAATAATACAAAATACTAAATCCCTTGTAAATTATTGAAGACGATTTATCTTTTTGTTGGGTCGGATTCATTGATGTGTTAAAATGTTTAACAAACTTTTAGAAGAAAAGGGGGGATTAACCCACTTCTCAAAAAAAAATATATGACGTAACAAAAGCGAGCGTACCAGAAACAAGCAAGATTAATCATAAATACCGCACGGAAGAAAAAAATTTGTTAGGTCAAATACGAGGTAGAGAAAAAAAAATAAATAATTTAAAAATTCCTACTTATAGAAATTTATTTTCAAATTCTGAGAAAATGACTTTGAAAGAAACCAACGCAATCCAACAATTTTCTATCTAGTAAAAAAAAAAGAAGAAAATGGGAATCCAGAAGTGTTTTGATGAGTTTTATGAGGGAATAAAAATGACAATAGCCATTGGAAAATCTTCCAAAGAACCGAAAGATTTATTTGATAGTATGGACGACTGGCTGAGAAGAGATCGTTTTGTTTTTGTGGGTTGGTCTGGCCTACTACTTTTTCCCACTGCTTACTTCGCTTTGGGCGGATGGTTTACAGGTACGACCTTTGTGACTTCGTGGTACACTCACGGGTTAGCTAGTTCTTACTTAGAGGGATGCAATTTCTTGACGGCTGCAGTATCTACTCCTGCTAATAGCTTGGCCCATTCGCTGCTTCTATTATGGGGTCCTGAAGCACAAGGGGACTTCACGCGTTGGTGCCAATTAGGGGGTTTATGGACTTTTGTTGCTCTTCACGGCTCTTTCGCTTTGATAGGTTTTATGTTACGTCAATTTGAACTGGCAAGGTCCGTGCAACTACGTCCCTATAACGCAATATCTTTTTCTGCACCAATTGCAGTTTTTGTCTCTGTATTCTTGATTTATCCTTTAGGACAATCCGGTTGGTTCTTCGCACCCAGTTTCGGAGTAGCAGCTATCTTTCGATTTATTTTATTTTTTCAGGGTTTTCATAATTGGACGTTGAATCCATTTCATATGATGGGAGTTGCTGGGGTTCTAGGTGCTGCTCTTCTATGTGCTATTCACGGTGCTACAGTTGAAAATACTCTATTTGAAGACGGTGATGGCGCAAACACATTTAGGGCGTTCAATCCAACTCAGTCTGAAGAAACTTATTCGATGGTAACTGCAAACAGATTTTGGTCGCAAATATTTGGTGTTGCCTTTTCCAACAAACGTTGGTTACACTTCTTCATGTTATTTGTGCCAGTCACAGGTTTATGGATGAGTGCTATCGGAGTGGTTGGTCTTGCCCTAAACTTACGCGCGTACGACTTTGTATCTCAAGAAATTCGTGCAGCAGAAGATCCTGAATTTGAAACTTTTTATACAAAAAATATCTTACTAAACGAAGGGATCCGTGCCTGGATGGCAGCTCAGGATCAGCCTCATGAAAACCTTGTATTCCCTGAGGAGGTTTTACCCCGTGGAAACGCTCTTTAATGGAACCCTATCTCTAGGTGGTCGCGATCAGGAAACCACAGGCTTTGCTTGGTGGGCAGGAAACGCCCGGTTAATTAATCTATCTGGTAAATTGCTTGGCGCTCATGTAGCTCATGCTGGCCTTATCGTTTTTTGGGCTGGAGCTATGAATCTATTTGAAGTAGCCCATTTCGTATCGGAGAAGCCCATGTATGAACAGGGACTAATTCTACTTCCTCACTTGGCTACTCTGGGTTGGGGTGTGGGCCCTGGAGGAGAAGTAGCAGATACCTTCCCATATTTTGTTTCCGGAGTTCTCCATTTAATTTCTTCCGCAGTTTTGGGCTTTGGAGGTATATATCATGCCTTGATTGGCCCTGAAACACTTGAAGAATCCTTTCCCTTTTTTGGTTATACTTGGAAAGATAAAAATAAGATGACTACCATTCTTGGTATTCATTTAATATTATTAGGTCTTGGCGCCTTTCTATTGGTTTTCAAAGCGCTTTACTTTGGAGGGTTGTATGATACATGGGCACCTGGCGGTGGAGATGTAAGAGAAATCACAAATCTTACCTTAAGTCCCAGCATTATCTTTGGGTATCTACTGAAATCTCCGTTTGGGGGAGAAGGATGGATCGCAAGCGTGGATAATTTAGAAGATATTGTTGGGGGTCATGTGTGGTTGGGCTCTATCTGTGTTTTCGGGGGAATTTGGCATATATTAACAAAACCCTTTGCCTGGGCTCGTCGAGCGTTTGTTTGGTCTGGCGAAGCTTACTTATCCTACAGTTTAGGTGCTCTTTCAATTTTTGGTTTCACTGCTTGCTGTTTTGTCTGGTTCAATAATACAGCATATCCCAGCGAATTTTATGGTCCCACCGGTCCAGAAGCTTCTCAAGCTCAAGCTTTTACTTTCCTGGTCAGGGACCAGCGTCTTGGCGCCAATATAGGCTCTGCTCAAGGACCAACAGGTTTAGGTAAATATTTAATGCGCTCTCCCACCGGAGAAATAATTTTTGGAGGCGAAACTATGCGCTTCTGGGACCTTCGTGCTCCTTGGTTAGAACCTCTAAGAGGGCCAAACGGCTTAGATCTTGGTAAGTTAAAGAAAGATATACAACCATGGCAAGAAAGACGATCCGCAGAATATATGACGCATGCGCCTTTGGGCTCTCTAAACTCCGTGGGTGGAGTAGCTACTGAGATCAACGCTGTTAACTATGTATCTCCTCGAAGTTGGTTATCAACTTCTCACTTTGTTCTAGGATTCTTCTTTTTTGTCGGTCACCTTTGGCACGCGGGTAGGGCTCGTGCAGCCGCAGCTGGATTTGAAAAAGGAATTGACCGTGACACTGAACCTGTTCTTTCTATGACACCCCTTAATTAAAAGTCAAAAAAATGCACTGAACCCGCGTACGATGAAAGAAGGAAAAAAAAATGACTAAACAAAAAAGTAAGTTTTTTGTGAATAATTGAACAACTAATGACTGATATTTCCCTCTTTTTTCCAACCATTTTGGCCGGGTCCTTGTGTAATTTATAAGAAATTTATCTATCTAGGTACAGCTATACTTAGATAGATAAATTTTGTTTTATTGGACAAGAGTAAATTAGTTAACCCTTTTCTAAAAAAAAGGAAAGAGTTTAGTTTTTACTGTTTTTTTTTTTGTTCGTTACAAATATTAGTTAGTTTTAGGAGAGAGAGGGATTCGAACCCTCGATGACATCTCAGTGCCATGCCAGTTTTCAAGACTGGAGCCTTAAACCGCTCGACCATCTCTCCCAAATAGAGATTTTCCACCCCCCCCCCTTTTTTTTTTAAATTAATATGAAAGTATGAAACTCGTTTTCCTTAAATTAAAAACTTTTTAAGTAATTTCAAGATTGAAATATCTATATATATATATATATAGATATAGAGAGAGATTTCTGTAATAATTTATTTACAATAGATTTTTTTGATAACCATTGCTGTGAAAGAAAAGAAGCAGAGTGATAATATTATTCCATAGTTATTGAAACGTCTTAAATAGAGGGTTGAACTAACTTGAAAACTATACTATTTTCAATAAAAATAGTTGATCATACATTTGCTTCTTGTAAATACAAATTTTCAATATAAAAGCTCTTTTAGGCAAGGATCCAGTGGTACAGACAATCACTTTAGTGGAAGGAAAACCTATGACTATTGCTTTTCAATTTGCTTTATTTGCATTAATTGCTACATCATTTCTATTGGTTGTTGGTGTTCCTGTTGTATTTGCATCTCCCGAAGGATGGTCTAGCAATAAAAATATTGTTTTTTCAGGGGCTTCATTATGGATTGGATTAGTTTTTTTAGTAGGTATACCTAATTCTTTTATTTCTTAAAAGTCTGCTCCGCCATTTTTTCTTCCTCTCGTAACTTTTCGTTACGAGTGGGGAGGCAAAATGTCGGGCGAAAAATACGATTTTTTTTGTTAGATTCAGAAGGAATTACAACACAGAATTCAAATTGTATTGTTTTGGTTTGGGAATTCTTAGAAAAAAAAAAGTAAAGTCATACATAGTTAGTTAAACATTGGTTTTCTTTCTAGAAAATACCATATTCATTAGTATGAATTTAGTATCTCTAACTTAGAGAAAGACGCAAATGAATATTAATATATTAAAATGAAATAACATATTGCGCGGATATAGTTGAATGGTAAAATATCTCCTTGCCAAGGAGATGACGCGGGTTCGATTCCCGCTATCCGCCTACCTCAAGAGTAAAAACGAGGTTTTACCTAAGCCATCTAAAAGATAGATAGGCGTGAAAAAATGTTCTAGAAATTATTAAGTTGTTCTTTTCTTTAAAATTATGTTTCATTTTTTTCTTTTTTGAACCAACACCTAACTTCCCAGCGAGATAACTAAACTAGATCAATACTGTTACTTTTGAAAATCAAAAAGCATAAGGCGATATAGTCAAGTGGTAAGACGGAGGACTGCAAATCCTTAACTCCCCAGTTCGAATCTGGGTGTCGCCTAGCTAAAAAAAAAAAGTAGTTTTAATAAATGAAAAGAGAAATGAAAACTCTTTTGTTGATCCATCCATTGAGAATCCTATCTCAATGGGATTATTTTCTTTCTTGCGACGGAATCGGATACAAGTTGACTTGCTCTATAGTTTTTTATAGCCTGTTCCATTTTATGTATCGCGATGAATTACGCACGCAGAAATAATCCCGATTAAGTATATCATTACTCAATGAATTGTACGTAGCAATCACCAATTTTTGCAAAGTCTATAGAACCAATCAGTAACATTTAAAAAACATGGAAACTTATATTCATTTTTTTTTTGGCACTGGGATAGTATCCTATAAAGAGGAGAATTTCAAAAAAAAAACAGGTTTTAATTTTTGAGTTATTTGGTCAAATAAAAAAAAAAAATTGATTTTGTTTGAAACGTGAGTTAGTAGGTAGGGGTAAACATAAAAAAGATTAAAACTGAAAAGATAGGAGTTATAATTACGGACTTAGTAACGACGGCTTGGGCTGCCCTGACGGTCATTTTTACATTTTCTCTTTCGCTTGTAGTTCGGGGAAGAAGTGGTTTGTGAAACGATCAAAGTGATTTATTTAATAAATGAAACGGGGTTTTTCAAAGCAGATTTGATAAGTCAAAGAAATAAACAAGTATAAGTTATTTTTTTTTTTACCCGGTCGTTTCACAGTTGATTGAAACTGTAAAGAGTTTTTTTGGCTGATATAAATGTTGTGTTTGATCAAGTAATTTTCTTGAGTCTTCTGTTTGTGAGACGATCTATTTTGTACCTTTCACTTTCATTCATGAAGTTAACATTTTTTTTTCAAAAGATATGAAACAAGACTAGTTTGATCTTTTTTTTTTTCTCAAGTTAGTTGGACGAATCCCATTTTTGTAAAATAAAAAAATTTACTAAAAACTGGAAATTGATAGATCAAAAACTGATCTATCAATTTTTTGTAATTTTAGTTGAAAATAACAAACACAAACAAGTTGGTTGGACAAAAAATTGAAGAAAAAAGATTGCGATTAAAACAGACAACCCTAATACTAGGAGTCATCGTCGGAAAATATAAGCGACTATTGCTTAACAGCAGGCACATAATCTTCATTTTTCACGTTCTTTTTTGCTTCACTATGTGTTGTAACTTTGACCTCTTTTCCTTTTCATTTTTTTTTTATTGATAGTTGCTCTTGTAGACAAAAATTAATATTAAATTGGTAATTGAATTAATTAACGATTAATCATTATTTTGAGCAGCTGTCTGTATGTAAAGAATAAGTAGAAAAGCTGTTGGAATTAGAATAAAAAGTGCAGTAGCTACAAATGCAAGAATGTTTACTTCCGTATCGGTAGTTCAAATCATAAGTTGATTGGGAAATAGCTTGAGTGTTCCCAGCGGGAAGAACTCTCAATTTTATTGTGAACCATCTTTTTCTAAAGAGTCGGGTTGACCGAAAGACCTTTTTTGGTTAGCAAAAATAAAAAGAATCAAATTACCTTTTTTTTTCAAGAATGGAGTCACGTTTTCAATATTGATTATATAGTATATCATAGAATCAGATCTCGGAAATATATAAATATAAATATATTTCTATTCTTTAAGTTCTAGTATTCAATAATAAAAAAAAAGTATCTTTTCAGTAGTTTTTATTATGATTCATAGTTTCTAGTGCATAGTTTACCATTTACCAGCTAGAAAAAAAAAAAATAAAAAATTTCAACTTGATAAAACAAATTTTTTAGGATACGTTCAATCTATTTTTTAGATTGACAATTTGACTAGATATTGCCTATGCTTTCAGCAGGTAATCTAGCCCCCATCGTCTAGAGGCCTAGGACACCTCTCTTTCACAGAGGCGACGGGGATTCGAATTCCCCTGGGGGTATTTACTTCTTAATTCAACTTGAATTAATGGACTGAAAAAAAAAAGAAACTTTTTTGATTCACTTTCTTTTATGAATGGGTCGATGCCCGAGTGGCTAAAGGGGACGGACTGTAAATCCGCTGGCAAAGCCTACGCTGGTTCGAATCCAGCTCGACCCATTGAAATAGAAATGTCAAAACACTTCTGCAAGTACAACGGAATTTCGTTCTTTTTTATATTTAGTAATAAGTATACTATATAAAAAAAAAAGAAACTCAATATGTCTTCTTTTGTTTTTCAGGATTTCTTAGATCGGGATTGACGGGTCTCGAACCCGCAACTTCCGCCTTGACAGGGCGGTGCTCTAACCACTTGAACTACAATCCCACAACTTGACTTAGTTAGATTGTAACTAGTAATTATTACAGAGTCAACGATAGAATAAAAATGCAGAAAGATAAATCTAGGCTAGGATTAGTCATAAAAGTCAAATAAAGAAAGTTCTTTTTTCAATTGAAAAAAGGAAGAACTTGTTTGAATATATATATATTCTAATAGAATTCATTAGTACGTTATTCAGATTAATTGATCTACTCACCACAAAGTTAATATATGGATCAAAATTAGCCCATAATAATTTACTTATACATTGACAAGCAACTGTTTTCTTATTCGAGTTAAGAGGCTCAAAAGAAAAGGTATTAATTTGAATGAAATTAATAAAAATTAATAATAATAAAATGAAAAGACAAATAGTTTTTTTTTTATCTTATTATTATTATTAGTTGGCAATCAAAATTAATAATGTGATATAATTATAAGATGTCTATCGTATTAATTCTTAGATATTTTAGATTTTTTCTTTGGTTGTTTCTCGTCGTTTCATTTCAGAAAAATACAAGAAATGTTTTTTTTTTAGAAATTGAATTTGCTAAATCAATTTTTTTTTATTGGAGAAACGTTTTTTTTTGATGCACATGCAAAAGATACTTTGTAACTTATCCTGCCAGTTATTTGTTATTGTTACCAAATTGATCAAATAAAAATTGTTTTCCATTTTGTTTTTCCACGATAGATGTACAGATCAATATATTTTTTTTTTTACTCAATTCTATGTGTATTTATTTCTATGTGGAATATCCATAACATAAATGTGATATATATATATTTTTTTGTTTGGAAAAAAAAAATAAATATATATATATAACTAATAGTTTCTTCAAAATTTGGTCTAGATCTATTATCCCATTAGGAGGAGACTAAGATATGCCCGTACTACCAGAATTTGCACAAATTCAGTTGGAAGGATTTAGTAGGTTTGTTCATGAAAGAGTACTTGAAGAACTTGAAAATTTTCCAAAAATTGAAGATACAGATAAGGAAGTCGAATTCTGATTCATAGGTAAACAATATCAATTCACAGAACCTTTGGTTGAAGAAAAAGATGCTGCGTATCAATGCATTACTTATTCTGCCGATCCATATGTACCATCTTAATTAATTCATAATAGAGATCAAGTAGTACAAGAAGAAGATGTGCGGCTCGGGTCTATTCCTTGGATGAATTCTAGAGGAATTTTCATTATTAATGGAATTGCTAGAGTTTTGGTTAATCAAATATTGAGAAGTCCTGGTCTTTACTACAATCGAGAGTCAGATCAGAAAGGAAGCCCAGTGTATACTAGCACTGTAATTTCGGATCGGGGAGGGAGATTTAAGCCAGAAATGGATAGGAAGGATAAAATCTGGGTTCGTATTAGTAAAAAAAAAAAAATATCCATTTTAATTTTCTTAATAGCTATGGGGTTGAACAAAAAAGATATTCTACAAAATGTCCGTTACCCAAAAATATTTTCAAATATGCTGAAAAAGCAAAAAGAATTTATTGGATCAACAGAGGACGCTATAGTAGAACTTTACAAACACATATACTCCGCAGCGGACACAGATGTGTCATTTTCGGAACCCATGTTTAAGGAATTACAAAAGAAATTTTTCCAGCCTAGATGCGAATTAGGACGAATTGGCCGACGAAAACTGAACTTCAGGTTAGGCCTTGATGTTCCTGAAACAGAGTACTTTTTGCTTCCTCAAGACATATTAGCGGCTGCGGATTACTTAGTGGAAATAAGTTATGGAAGGGGAACACTTGATGATATAGACCACTTAAAAAACCGGCGTGTCCGATCCGTAGCAGATTTGCTTCAGGAACAATTGAAATTAGCTCCAAACCGTTTGGAGAATTTGATTCGATAAAATTTATCCAGAGCCGTTAGACGCAAACGCACAATAACTCCCCGAGGTTTGGTGACGTCTGCGCCAGTAATAGCAGCTTTCAAAGAATTTTTTGGTTCACATCCCCTATCTCAATTTTTAGACCAAACAAATCCATTATCAGAAATGGTTCATAAACGAAGATTAAGCTCTGTAGGTCCTGGTGGTCTAACACGTCGAACTGCCAGTTTTCAAGCTAGAGACATTCATTTTAGTCATTATGGCCGTATATGCCCAATTGAAACATCAGAAGGCATGAATGCTGGCCTAATTTCTTCACTAGCTCTTCAAGCAAGAGTGAACAATTCGGGATCTTTGCAGAGTCCCTATCTCAAAATGGCGGAATCCTCCAACGCGGAGCAATTAGTCAAGATCTCTCCTGCTGAAGACGATTGTTACCGAATAGCAACTGAAAATTTGTTAATATCCGAATGGAGATCCTCAGAGAAGGAACTTATACCGGTTCGACATCAACAAGAGTTTCTTAGCGTTCTTTGGGAACAAGTTGACTTTCAAAGTGTTCATCCCCTACACTATTTTTCCATTGGAGCTTCTCTGATTCCATTTATTGAGCATAATGATGCAAACCGCGCTTTAATGGGTTCTACTATGCAACGTCAGGCGGTTCCACTAGTAAAGCCCGAGAGGTGCATTGTAGGAACTGGGTTAGAAAGTTAAGTAGCATCAGATTCAGGAAGTATAGTTCTATCTGAACAAGAAGGAACAATTCGATATATTGATGGTAGGAAAATTGAACTATCCGCCGCGGGAAACCAGAAATCAAGCTTTTTTAGTAAACAAAATGAATTAAAAATCTATGAACGTTCCAACAATAATACCTGTATTCACCAAAAACCTGTGGTTTCACCGAGAGAACTTTTGAGAAGTGGTCAAATAATAGCGGATGGGTCGGCAACTGTTAGGGGGGAGTTATCTCTAGGGAAAAATATCTTAGTGTCCTATATGCCATGGGAGGGATATAATTTTGAAGATGCAGTATTAATTAGTGAACGTCTAATATACGAAGATATTTTCACGTCTTTTCACATTGAAAAACATGAAATCGAAATTTGTACAACAAATCAGGGACCCGAGCGGGTCACCAAGCAAATACCTCAATTGGATAGTCATGTACTTCGACACCTCGATGATAATGGACTTGTCGAATTGGGATCTTGGGTAGAATCTGGAGACGTTTTGGTGGGTAAATTAACACCCCAAGAAGGAACGAGTTCATCACGTGTTCCAGAAGGGAGATTATTACAAGCCATTTTTGGTATACAATTGGTTAATGCAAGAGAAAGCTGTTTAAAGGTACCTGCTGGTGGAGGAGGTCGAGTCATTGATGTCAGGTGGGTTTACCCTGAGGACGATACCGTTAATGACTCAGAAGTAATTCATATTTTTATATTGCAAAAACGTAAAATACAAGTTGGTGATAAAATAGCTGGTAGACATGGCAATAAAGGCATTGTCTCGAAAATATTACCTAGACACGATATGCCTTACTTACAAAATGGTACCCCAGTTGATATGATATTAAGTCCTTTAGGAGTACCTTCACGAATGAACGTGGGACAGATTTTCGAATGCCTACTGGGGTTAGCCGGGGAGTTTTCAGAAACTCATTACCGTATAGTCCCTTTTGATGAAAGATACGAGCGCGAAGCTTCTAGAAAACTAGTCTTTTCTGAACTCTATTCAGCTGGTCAAAAAACTGGTAATTCATGGTTATTTGAACCCAATCATCCTGGAAAAAGCCGATTGATTGATGGACGAACAGGAGATCCCTTTGGACAACCTATTACGACTGGAAAAGCTTATATAATGAAACTTATTCATCAGGTTGATGATAAAATTCATGCACGGTCTAGTGGTCCCTATGCACTTGTTACGCAACAACCTCTTAAAGGAAAATCCAGGCGGGGAGGTCAACGAGTTGGAGAAATGGAAGTTTGGGCTTCGGAAGGTTTTGGTGTATCGTATACATTGCAGGAAATGCTTACAACTAAGTCAGATCATATTCAGGCTCGTTACAAAGTACCTAGTGCAATTATGACTGGAAAACCCGTTCACAAACCTAAGAGCGTACCAGAGTCTTTCCGATTGCTAGTTCGAGAGTTACGCTGTATGGGCCTAAATTTAGAACGCAATTTTATACTTGAAGAAAATTTGGTAAGGGAAATTGAGAACATTTAATATCCTATTGAAATTCCTTTCTTGAAAAAAAAAAAAGCAATCAAGACTTTTTATTATGTATGATTCATCGAACTAATTATAAACAACTTCGCATCGGACTAGCTTCTCCCGAGCAGATTCTCACATGGGCTGAGCGAAAATTACCTAATGGAGATATTGTTGGACAAGTTGATTAACCTTATACGTTACATTATAAGACTCATAAACCAGAGCGAGATGGTTCATTTTGTGAAAGGATATTTGGACCGATAAAAAGTGGAGTCTGTGCTTGTGGAAACTATCAATCTATTAATAATGAAGACACTTCTTCTACCTTTTGCAAACAGTGCGGAGTCGAGTTCACTGATTCGCGAGTTCGTCGATATCGAATGGGATACATTAAACTTGCGTGTCCGGTAACCCACGTATGGTTTTCAAAACGAGTTCCTAGTTATATTGCAAATTCACTTGCCAAACCCCTTAAAGAATTAGAAAGCCTAGTATATTGCGATGCGTGACTCGATTTTACATGTTGATCTGTATAGAATTAGTACAATCTGTCATTCCATGCAAAAATTGGAGTTCTCTTCTAACCGACACGGTCCTGGTTCAAATAAAGATTAGGATTGTCGTGCAGCTCGGAGATATCTTCTAAATAGAAAAACTGAGGAATTCCCTACATGGTTATTTTTAGTAAAAACAAATCCATCAGATTACCTTGACTTCGAAAATTGAGTTAAAAAAAAAAATATTGAAGTGCTTTTCATCTAATCTGACTGAACCCTCAACTCACTTTTTTTGTTCAGAGAGACTCTAATGGTTATGAGAATCTAATCATCGCATATAGTTCTCAAATTGATTGATAGCCATCGAAGTGGAGTGGAAACCTAAAGAGGGGAAATGATCACATTAGGAACAAGACAAAATTTCCAACTGATTGATGATTTTCAAAAAAAACATTACTTCGTTTTATAATAGAATCATTTGAAATGGGAGAATCAAGACTATTCGAGAAAAACAATAACAAATTGAAACGCGAATAATGAATAACTAGTTTCTATTTAATAGAACAAGAATATGATTACGTTTTAAATGCATTTGTTGAACTAACTCATCCTTAAATATGAGAATAGTTATTTGAGCCGGATGAGAAAAAATACTCGTGTCCGATTCTGGGGGGGGGGCAACCAACCTATCCCAATCTTTTTCTTGCTAGGCCCGTGGCCGAACGGCCCACTTTATTAAGACTGCGAGGTTTGTTTAATTATGAAGACCGATCTTGGAAAAACATACTTCCCATTTTTTTTTCTACTCGAAATTATGAAACGCTTCAAAAAAACGAAATTGCCACTGGAGCAGACGCCATAAAAAAAGGATTAGCTAGTTTAGACTTGCACGGTATTGTGGATCGCGCGTGTTTGGAGTGGCAGGCTTCGGCAAAACGAAAACCGGTTGGAATTGAACGAGAAGATCGAACGATTCGAAGAAGAAAAGACCTTTTGGTTAGACGGATTAAATTAGCCAAGGATTTTTTACGAACAAATCTTAATCCTGAATGGATGGTTTTGGACTTATTACCAGTTCTTCCTCCTGAATTAAGACCAATAGTTGAATTATATGAAGGCGAATTAGTTACTTCTGATCTTAACGAACTTTATAGAAAGGTTATTTACCGAAATAATACTCTTAGTGAATTTTTATCAGGCAGTGAATTTACACCAGAAGGATTAATTGTTTGTCAAAAAAGACTTGTTCAAGAAGCTGTAGATGCTCTTATCGATAGTGGCATACGTGGGCAACCAACGAGGGATATTCATAACAGACCCTATAAGTCATTTTCAGAAGTTATTGAGGGCAAAGAGGGTCGATTCCGCGAGAATTTGCTTGGTAAACGGGTCGATTATTCAGGTCGTTCCGTGATCGTTGTAGGTCCGTCCCTAGCATTACACCAATGTGGATTACCTCGAGAAATGTCAATTGATCTTTTTCAAGTTTTTGTAATTCGTAACTTGATCGGATGTCATCTCGCTTGTAACTTACGAGACGCAAAATGTATGATACGAAAAAGAGATCCCATAATATGGGAAGTTCTTCGGGAAGTTATGCGAGGCCATCCCGTACTACTGAATCGAGCGCCAACGTTGCACAGGTTGGGCATGCAGGCGTTTCAGCCACTTTTAATAGAAGGACGCGCCATTCGTTTGCATCCATTGGTTTGTGGGGGGTTTAACGCGGATTTTGACGGTGATCAAATGGCTGTTCATGTACCTTTATCTCTCGAAGCTCAGATTGAAGCTCGTCTTTTGATGTTTTCACATATCAATTTATTATCCCCTGCTACGGGTGACCCTGTATCTGTTCCGAGTCAGGATATGCTGCTCGGTCTTTATGTACTTACAATCGAAAATAGGCAGGGAATTTATCAGAATAGACATGCTATTTTGGTAGATCGAGCACATACCTATCCCATCAAAATACCTTATTTCAGTAGTTATTGTGACTTACTTCGGGCTCAGGAATCCAAACAAGTTGATTTGTTTAGTTTATCATGGCTTCGATGGGAAATTGATATGCAAATTATTAGTTCGAAAATCCGTGAATTACCTATTGAATCTCAATATGAGTCTTTAGGAACTTCTTTTCACTTCTACGAAACTTATCGAGTTAGAAAATGTAAAAAAGGATATAGTTCAAACATGTATGTACTTACAACGGCCGGTCGCATTTTGTTCAATCAGCAATTAAAGGAAGCATTACAAAGTGTATCAAAACCAGCAGTTTGTATCGGAGGTAATAACATACATAGTTTAGCTCCAGAAGTAATTTAAAACTGAAGAATGAGAAAGCTTTTTTTGCTACCGAAATATGAGTCAATGAATAGATTTGATTCTATTTCATTAAATAAGAAAGGAAAACTCTATTTTGAAGTGAAACATATAATAGAAAAGATCTATACATAGAAAAGAAAAAAAGTTGAGGTTTTTCAAATGATGGATCAAAATGAATTACCTTTTTGCAATAAAACAATAGATAGGGCTACGATGAAGCGACTCATCAGCAAGTTAGTCATTTGTTTTGGAATCGCCTCTACAACGAATGTTTTGGATCAAGTTAAGGTTTTAGGTTTTCAACAAGCTACAAAAGCATCTGTTTCATTGGGTATTGATGATCTTTTGGCAGTACCAACAAGGGGTTGGCTTGTACGAGACGCGGAGGAATAAGGTTATGTTTCGGAGCAGCATTACCGTTGCGGTAGTCTGCATGCTGTAGAAAAGTTACGTCAATCAATTGAAACCTGGTACGCTACGAGTGAGTGTTTGAAGCGAGAAATGAATCCAAGTTTTAAGATAATTGATCCTTTGAATCCGGTTCACATGATGTCTTTTTCGGGAGCCCGAGGAACGATATCCCAGGTACATCAATTACTTGGCATGAGAGGATTAATGTCTGACCCTCGAGGTCAAGTAATTGATTTACCAATCCGAAAAAATTTGCGTGAAGGGTTATCCCTGACAGAATATATAATTTCTTGTTACGGTGCTCGCAAAGGGGTTGTGGATACCGCCGTGCGAACTTCAGATGCTGGATATCTAACACGTAGACTTGTCGAAGTTGTCCAACACATTGCTGTACGCAAACGGGATTGTGGAACGGCTAAAAGTATTACTTTTCTGAATATTAGCGAGCAAAAACGAGTATTTGTTAGAACAATATCATATCAAAGATTGATTGGACGTGTATTAGCAGATCATGTTTATTGGGATGTCAGATGTGTTGCCACCCGTAATCAAGATATCAGTGATAGACTGGCTAATAACTTGGTAGCATCGTTGCAACCAATACATTTAAGATCCCCATTGACATGCAAAAGTATTTACTGGGTTTGTCAGTTTTGTTACGGGTGGAGTCTTGCTCATTGTGATTTGGTAGAAGTGGGTGAAGCCGTTGGTATTATTGCGGGTCAATCCATTGGAGAACCAGGAACTCAATTGACATTAAGGACTTTTCATACGGGAGGAGTATTTACAGGAGATATTGCAGAGTATGTCCGAATTCCATTTAATGGAGTCATTAAATTTGACGAAAACTTAGTCAATCCAACGCGGACGAGACACGGGCATCCCGCTTGGATCTGTCAAACTGATCTCCCCATATTAATCAATAGTGCTGATAATATATACGATTCTGTCATCCCAGCTCAGAGTTTACTTCTGATTCAAAATGGACAATATATTGAATCGCAACAAATTATTGCAGAAGTACGAGCCAAAGAATCTCCTAAAGAACGTATTCAAAAACCTATCTATCCGAATTTAAAAGGGGAAATTCATTGGAGTAAATTTGTTTGGCACGTTCGTAATTCCATCTGTGATACCGACCGTTTCGTACGGGAAGCAAGCCATATATGGATTCTTTCAGGATCTTTTGGTGATTTCGACAAAAAATCTTTTTTTTACAAAGATCAAGATAGGGTGAGTATAACACCCAGCGTTATTAAACAAAAACATGATTACTTGAAAAAAATTGTCAAATCAAAATTTGTTTCCCATCACTATAGAAATTTTCAAAGAGGTATTCGAGAATTTGGTATTGATCCAAAATGTTTTCTAAATTGGTCAAAATGCCCGAAATCAAACTACATTATTCCAAATATTAAACTGGAGCGTGCTGAGTCGGGGAGATCGGTTCTTTTGTTGTTGGAACAACGAAAAAACATAATAAATGAATCATATTTTCGAACTATTGATGTTCAATTAAACAATATTTTGGATGAAAACCATACCTTTGCTACCTACGAGAACTTCAGGTATCGAACTGACGTGTCAGGGTTTATAAAGTATGGCAAAATGAAAATTGAACCTATTGCTTCAAAGAAGATCTGCTTTGGAGGCAAAAAAAAAATTTGTTCGCGATATAAAATAGTTGAAAAAGGAAATTTCTTTTTGATTCCAGAAGAGATTTATATCATGCACGAACCTGCCTCGGCTATTTTGGTGGCGAATAATACTCTTGTTGAAGCAGGTACACAAATAACTCACAATATTATTGCCAAAACAACTGGATTTCTTCGAATAGAAAAGACTAAAACATATGTAACTACAATCAGAATTATACCTGGAGATCTTTACAGTTCAGACAAGCAAATTAATATATTCAAGCGAGGTCCAACTTTACTAGCACCAGGCAGTAGAATTCTTGATGACATTAAAGCTAAAAATTGGGTTTACCTCCAACCATTAACTTTTTCTAGAAAAAAAAGATCTGTCTTGATAACACCAGTTATTGAATACGACGTCTCCTTTGATTTTTTAGCGGGAGTACCATCCTGCCCGGACAAACCAAAAACACAGAAACGCGTGAAATCCGATATCCTTTCATTTATTTGCTTTAAAAATGGCGAAAAGATTGAAGTAATTAATCATACCTCGATTCAATTAGTTCAAACTTCTCTAATTATCAATTGGCATACATATTTGCAAGAAACGTTTGCTTCAAAAAGAAATTATTTGTCCCTCGTTAGTGTAAAAATAAATCATTTGTTCAACACTTATATTCAGATAAATTCAATGATGTATCCTCCTACCCGAAAAAATATTGGGTTAAATAACAAGTGTTTTCAAAATTTTATTCATGCTAATAACTTATCAAGCATTCAAGTTAATCAATCTAGTAGTTATTCCGAATTTGTTGCCAAATATCAAAATATTATTCACAGGGTTCCGGAATCAGATACATCATTTCTGATTCTATCATCATTTAATTTTTTTCGTATTTGCAATGGTTCAATTGTTGCGTCAAACGAGCTTGATTATGAGAAAGAAGTTGGAGAATATTTTCAGAAATCAGAATCAAGAAAAAATATATCCTCACAAATAAGCGGTATAAAAAATAAAAAAAATGAATTTATCGATTCTGAATTTGAATATTTTTCAAAACCAAATGTTGAAGAAGGATTGACTAAAGCAAGAAAAACTTTCAAGCCTGACCAAAGGGAAACTGAGCGGGTAGGTCTAGTCGGAACTTTGTGGACTACTCCTACCTTAGTGAACCCTCATCAATCTTCCTTTTTACTCCGTGAGAAAACACTTTGTAACATAGAAAGTTTTGTAAAGTGTTCAACAGGGAAGTCAGAACATAATTATTATCTGATTGATGAGAACAATTCACTATGGAAATGCCACAAAAATTCTTTTCTTGATAAACTTTTCTCAAAACAATCCATTTATTCACCTAGAAAAATATTTCATCGAGAATTTAGGTCCATTAATTTAGGAATACTGATCAGTAAACATCGATATCTTGAAAAAAATCATGTATGTTTCAAGTCCGGTCAGATCATAGCCATCCGAGAAAATTACTCATTACTACGAACGGTTAAAACTCTTTTGGCAACCCGAGGTGCAAATCCTCACAAGATTTCTGGCGACATTATCGAAGAAGGAGAGACTTTAATGACATTGCCTTATGATAGGTTAAAATCTGGGGATATTACTCAGGGTCTCCCAAAGGTTGAGCAACTCCTGGAATCTCGTTCCATTGCTTCGATTCCTACTGGAATCGACCATATTTTTGAAAAATGGTGTCGAAGTATTATTAAATTAATTGGAAATCTTTGGAGTCACTTTGTAGGCGCTAAAAGAAGCATGGGCCATTGCCAACTAGTTTTAATCGATCAAATTCGACGAGTTTATGAATCTCAAGGAGTACAAATATCCGATAAACATCTAGAAATTATTGTTTGACAATTAACGTCAAGGGTTGTAGCATCCGAAGATGGGGTAACAAATGTTTTCTTTCCCGGCGAACTTATTGAGTTGTCACAAGCGGAACGTATGAATCGTGTATTAAAAAAATCGATTTTCTATGAGCCAATTGTATTGGGCATGACAAAGGCATCTCTCAGTACTACTAGTTTTTTAGCAGAGGCTAGTTTTCAAGAAACTACTCGGGTATTAGCTAAAGCTGCTCTTTGTGGCCGAATTGATTGGTTGAGAGGTTTGAAAGAAAATGTAGTTCTTGGCGACCTTGTTCCCATTGGAACAGGTAGTCCGGAAATTGTTTGTCAACTAATAGTAAATAAGAAAAAAGAGTCGTATGAGGCAAAGGCAGATACTAAGAATTCAGAATGGGAGATCAAAAGGAATATGAGCGGTTACCATAAAACTAAAGTGTTAATTTCCAGTGTGGAAATTCAGAAAGAACTCCATCGATCTCTTTCTTGCCTTCCTCCTGAAATGTGGTAAAAATCAGTTAGTTAAATACAAACTTTTTCTGTAGTATGAGTCAGAACATCGACCAATGGATTGTAAGAATTTACTAAATTTAGTTAAAATGAAACGAATTCACATTCCTTTTTATAAATGAGGGGACAATGCAACAGAAAAATCGGGATATTAATTTAGAAGAAATGATGGCTGCGGGAATCCACTTTGGGCATCAAACTCAGAAATGGAATCCCAAGATGTCTTCTTATATATTTACAGAACGCAGGGGTGTTCATATTCTTGACCTAACTCAAACGGCTCGTATTTTAGCTGAAACCTGTGACTTGTTGTTCAATGCAGCGGCAAAAGGGAAGGAGTTCTTAATAGTTGGTACAAAGCATCAAGTCGCTGATTTAGTAGCCTCGGCGGCACTGAGAGCTCAATGTCATTATGTAAATGAGAAATGGTTAGGCGGTATGTTAACAAATTGGGCTACTACAGAAACACGTCTTCGTAGGTTTCAATACTTACAACTTGAAGAAAGTAGAGGAGGATTTGATCGACTTCCAAAACAAGAGGCGGCAAATTTAAAAGGACAATTGTTTCGATTAAAAAAATGTTTAGGTGGAATTCAATATATGTCAGATTTACCCGATATTGCGATAATTACTGATCAATACGAATAATCCATTGCGATTAAGGAATGTAGTATTTTAGGTATCCCTACAATATGTGTTGTCGATACAGATTGTGATCCCGATCTTGTAGATATTCCAATTCCTGGTAATGATGATGCGAGATCCTCGATCCGATGGATATTGGATAAATCAATATTAGCTATTTGCGAAGGTCGGTCAACCTTAGAAGTTTCAGAGGTATTTTAAGTTAATAGAAACAAAAGTTGATAGTTAAAAACTAGTAAGTACTACATCAACAAATTCTCTTGGAAAATTTATTAATGATAACAACTATTTTGGATAGTCAAATTTTACTCTTCATTGAGTAAGGAAGGGGGCATTATGCAAATTGAGCAACTACAAATTTTTGAAATTGATAATCCACATCAAGTATCAAGTGTAGAAGTAGGTTAACACTTTTATTGGCAAATAGGAAACTTACAGGTTCACGCTCAGGTTCTTATAACTTCTTGGGTTGTCATCGCTCTCTTGATAGCTTTACCTGTTGTGGCTACCAGAAATTTACAAACGATACCAACTGGTCTGCAAAATTTTATTGAGTATGTTCTTGAATTTATTCGAGATTTAACACGGACCCAGATGGGGGAAGAGGAATATCGTCCTTGGGTTCCATTTATTGGAACGATGTTTTTATCTATTTTTGTTTCTAATTGGTCAGGTGCGTTGTTGCCTTGGCGAGTCATTCAGTTACCTCATGGAGAGCTGGCTGCACCTACGAACGATATCAATACTACCGTAGCATTAGCTTTGCTTACATCCGTAGCATATTTCTATGCGGGTTTGCATAAAAGAGGTTTTAGCTATTTTGGGAAATACATACAGCCAACCCCAGTATTATTGCCTATAAATATTTTAGAAGATTTCACCAAACCCTTATCACTTAGTTTTCGACTGTTTGGAAACATTTTGGCTGATGAGCTGGTAGTAGCTGTTCTTGTTTCGTTAGTACCTTTAATCGTTCCAGTACCCATGATGCTCTTGGGGTTGTTTACAAGTGCTATACAAGCCTTAATCTCTGCCACTTTAGCTGCAGCTTATATAGGTGAATCAATGGAAGGTCACCATTAAATAAATTTGAGAAAAAAAAAATTATGTTTTCAAGTACAATTTGAGGGTTCACTATAGTGAAAAATGGCTCTTTCTATGGTATTATGATATCACAAGTACGAAACCCGCGGAGTGAAAATATACAAACAATTTGAGATAAAACATAAGAAAATTTGATTCTAAAAAAGCTCGAAGGTAAGATGGTCAGTAACTCTGTCGGACTTAAATGAATGCTTCAGAAAAAAAAAAGAAACGAGATCTATCATCTTATTTTTCCGCCACTCAATTAAGCGGGTAATACGTGCTAAATACCGATTATATTTCTATTGTCACAAATCAAATCAAGTTCTTAAATTTTACTACCACAGGGTTTGTTTGGGACAGACGTAGTTTAGTAGATAATATAAAATGGTCTAACATATTGGTTTCACTCAAAAGAATTTTGACCGCTGTTTCTAACTCAAAAAAAAAATAGATGTTTTTTCATCTATTTCAATATTACTTCCAAGTGGAATTTGATCGGGCATGCCTGACCGGGCAGCAGTTACTGGACTCACTTATATTACTTATTTTGGCTTAGATCCCCTTAGAATTGATTTCCCCGTTTTCATTCAATCAAAAGATTTGTCAAATTGAATGAAATTACTACTCAATGAGACAAGTAAAATTCACTCACGTAAATAAAATAGGAGGAGACTAATACGAACCCACTGATTTCTGCCGCTTCTGTTATTGCTGCCGGGTTAGCTGTAGGTCTTGCATCGATTGGGCCCGGTGTTGGTCAAGGCACCGCTGCGGGTCAGGCAGTTGAGGGTATAGCAAGACAGCCAGAAGCAGAAGGGAAAATACGAGGTACTTTATTGTTAAGTTTGGCCTTCATGGAAGCTTTGACAATTTATGGATTAGTTGTAGCTCTAGCCCTGTTATTTGCAAATCCGCTCGTTTAACTTAGTTTTTTTTTTAAGAAAAAAAAATTGTATATATTGATCAAGAATTCTGCTTGTTTGAAAAACAAGAGTTTTTTTCACTCATCGCTGAAAATTTAAACCTTTTTAGGGCAAGGATTATAAAAAGTAAATTTTTTTCTATTTACCAAGTCCTTGCCCCTACCTTGCCAACTCTTAATTTTTTTTTTTACCACGTCAAATTTCATCAATAAGACAGATAAAATACAAATTGTTGCTGAACTAAATGACTCGGAAGAGAATCCCGTCGTTTCCTTCGTTCGTTTCTTTTTTAGACGTTCTAAAATTTACGAATTGTTATTAGGCCGGATCAGACGTTGCTTTATTTTCGTAACATCTTCAAGGAGGATAATTAATATGAGAAGTATAAGTGAGATCTTCGCTCCCTTGAGTTATTGGGTTTCCGCTGCAGGTATTAGCTTAAATACTGATATCTTTGAGATAAACCTGATTAATTTAATCCTGGTATTAAGTATATTGTTTTATTATGGAAAGGGGGTGTGTGCGAATCGTAGATCTGAGTAGGATAACTGATTTTTTTTCAGTTGTATCTAACTAATCAAATCAGAAGGTAGGTGCAAAAACCCGACGAATTACTTGCAAAAAGGAATGTTATGCAAGAACCAGAGCATTCCGTTTAATTAGTTCAATTTCAATTGATTCTCGTCGAACAATTGTTGGGTCTTCGTCAATATGGTTAAAGTTACATATCTTAAAGTCTTAGCAAATTTGGGGTTTTCTTTCCCCCGTTGCGTAACCCAAGTCGCAATTGATAACGCAGTGCTCGTTACATAACGCCCGTATCGAAAAAAATGCTTGAAACCTACCCATTTATGTCTTATTGATAGGTAGATATAAAGCTCTCAAATTGCTTACTAGATAACCTATTCAAGACGAATACTACTTAGAAAAAGCGATTTCCAAAATTTTGAATAATTTTTTTGGTAGAGCTACCAACAATTTTTTTCTATTTCATAGTTATTTTCCCAAAATTATTTGGGGTAAATCCAATTAGTTGAAACGAAAAAAAAGGGAGGCAAGCCCGTTCGGGATGGCCTATTAGCTTTCCCAACTAAAATTCAATGTCTCATACGTGATAGATAGATGGGCCGGAAAGCCGGATGGATTGAAAGGTCCATGTCCGGTTTGGGAAGAGATCATTAGTCTTTGAAAATTGAAGATTTATAATCTACTTTCATTGATCAGTCTTTTAGAAAATCGTGAAAGAACAATTTCAAATACAATTCGGGATGCAGAGGAGCGCTATACAGAAGCAACTGAAAAACTTCAGAAGGCTCGTATTCGATTACAACAGGCGGAAATAAAAGCAGATGAGATTCGCATCAGTGGACTTGCTCAAATGGATAAAGAACGGCAAGATCTTGTTGATGCAGCTGACAATGATTTAAACGGATTAGAAGATAGTAAAAATAATGCAATTCGTTTTGAGAAGCAACGAGCAATTGAGCAAGTTCGACAGCAAGTTTCTCGACTAGCGTCCCAAAGAGCTCTAGAAAGTTTAAATAGCCGTATGACTAATCAATTGCATATGCAATTGATTGATTATCACATTGGAATGCTCAGATCCATGTCGAACAAATAAATACATTTATCATTCTCGGAAAATTAATTGCGTATCTATCTTATTAAAAGGTTTCATTTTTACCTCCCCCCCCCCCTCTCTTTTTTCACAATAATTTTTTTTGGCAAAAATGGTAATAAACATCCAACCTGACGAAATTAGCAGCATCATTCGCAAACAAATTGAAGGGTATGTTCCAGAAGTAGAAGTTGTTAACATTGGTACTGTACTTTAAGTAGGAGACGGAATTGCTCGCATTCATGGACTCAACGAAGTAATGGCTGGCGAATTGGTGGAATCTGAAGATGGTACAGTTGGTATTGCTTTGAATCTGGAATCTGATAATGTTGGGGCCGTACTGACGGGCGATGGTCTATCAATACAAGAGGGGGGCTCCGTACGAGCAACGGGAAAAATTGCTCAAATACCAGTAAGTAACTTATTTTTAGGCCGTGTTGTAAATGCATTGGCTCAACCTATTGACGGCAAAGGTCAAATCCCAGCTTCTGAGTTTAGATTGATAGAATCCCCAGCCCCAGGAATTATTTCAAGACGCTCTGTGTACGAACCCTTACAAACGGGTTTGATTGCTATTGACTCAATGATTCCTATTGGTCGTGGTCAACGAGAATTAATTATTGGAGATAGACAAACGGGTAAAACGGCAGTAGCTACAGATACAATTTTGAACCAAAAGGGTCAAAATGTTATATGCGTTTATGTAGCTATTGGGCAAAAAGCTTCTTCTGTGGCGCAGGTAGTCGACACTTTTCAGGAACGTGGTGCCATGGAATATACTATTGTAGTTTCCGAAACTGCAAATTCTCCAGCGACCCTGCAATACCTTGCTCCCTATACAGGAGCAGCTATTGCCGAATACTTCATGTATCGTGAACAACATGCTTTAATTATCTATGACGATCTTTCCAAACAAGCCCAAGCTTACAGACAGATGTCTTTGTTATTGAGAAGACCACCCGGACGAGAAGCTTATCCGGGAGATGTTTTTTATCTACATTCTCGACTTTTAGAGAGGGCTGCTAAGTTAAGTTCTCAATTAGGGGAGGGCAGTTTGACAGCTTTACCCATCGTTGAGACACAAGCTGGAGATGTTTCGGCTTATATCCCCACTAATGTTATTTCTATTACGGATGGCTAAATATTCTTATCGGCAGATCTGTTTAATGCTGGAATTCGTCCAGCAATCAATGTGGGTATTTCTGTATCTAGAGTAGGTTCTGCGGCTCAAATTAAAGCTATGAAACAAGTAGCAGGTAAGTTGAAATTGGAATTAGCGCAATTTGCAGAATTAGAAGCTTTTGCTCAATTTGCTTCTGATCTCGATAAAACTACTCAAAATCAATTAGCTAGGGGACAGCGATTGCGTGAGCTTCTTAAACAGCCTCAATCAGCGCCATTATCAGTAGAGGAACAAGTCGCTACTATTTATGCTGGAGTGAACGGATATTTAGATGTGTTAAATGTTGACCAGGTTAAACGATTTTTGGTTCAGCTACGTGAATATGTAACAACCAACAAACCTGATTTTAGTGAAATTATTCGTTCCACAAAGACGTTTACGGAGCAGGCGGAAACTATTTTAAAAGAAGCAATTAAAGAGTCAATGGAACTTTTTTTACTTCAAGAGAAATGATTTCTTAAGTACGTAGCAAGGTCTATATAGTCTAGAAAAAAATGTATTTTTTTTTCTGAAGATCAAATTCATTTATCATGTTATTCAATTCTCTTACTATATATACATGGTACATACAAAGTTGTACTTTTTCTTATGATAATTACGTCCAATAGGATTTGAACCTATATTTAAGGTTTAGAAGACCTCTGTCCTATCCATTAGACGATGGACGCTTTTTTTTTTTTCTCTCTACTTGCTTATTACTTATTTCCGAAGTTATGTAAGTAAGTTGTGTGTACCCATTTATCAGAAATCTGATAAATGGGTATAAATTATTATTCTTTTTTTTTTTGACTGAAGGGTCGCTACAGTTTCATTATCTTCAAAAGAGTTAGCGGGTAGCGGGAATCGAACCCGCATCAGTAGCTTGGAAGGCTAAAGGTTATAGTCGATACCAACAAAACAAATCAAAAAAGTTGTCAAAGGTACCGCTAATTCAGAACCGAACTTGGGCATTTCGGCCCATTCGGCTCCTTTATGGAAGTTAAAGTAGTTTTGTTCAAAAACTAGAATATTTTATTTGATTAATTTAATATGTTTGTTCAGTATCCATACGAGTGAAACGAAGGAAAAAGCAGGTATTTTTTTTTTCTTCTTCCACATTGAAGGGGAAATCACTAAATTCTTCTAGTTTTATTAGAAACCTGAAGTAGTTTTTTTTGAACGTTTCTGCTTTTTTTTTTTTTTTTAAAAAAAAAATTTTTTTTTTTTTTAAAAAAAAAAGACAACAACAGAAAACTTTCTATATATATCAAAAATGATATGATAAATCTCATAACGTCTATGTCAGTTTTGTATGGATCCCAGTTAAGTTATATATCATAACTCAGAATTATACTTATACTTCGTAGAAGATCCTTATTGAAAGAGAGTTAGTTTAGTCTCTTTCTTTAAATCGTTCCTTATTTTTTTTTTTAATAAAAAATCCTTAGGAACATATTTCTCACCGAGTTGCTAGGGTAGTTAATGCTGCATGAGCTACGTATTTAGTAATCCTGGTAAACCAGGATATTGGTTTCTTTCAACTTTTCTCCTAGCTTAGGTTTTTTGCCAAGGTTTAGTGACGATGAGACTAATATTTTAGATATCTATCCATAGATTTTTCTTTTTTTTTGGGAGAGTGCTAAATAAACCCAAGTATATATATACTTAGTTATATAATTCTGCTTCGTTCCTTTTACTCTCTATCTATGTATAAGTAACGAGAAAATTTGGATTTTACTCTAACACCAAAAATTAGTAGAGAAATACATGTTTACTTTTGTAAAAATAAGGTTTTTTTTAGTCAATTTAGTTGATATTCATTTGGTTTGGAAGACCCCTCAACTATTCAAATTACTATATAAATAACGAATCACACTTTTACCACTAAACTATACCCGCTAGAATACAAACGTATTCTGTTATTATTATATGAGACAGACAAAGTCTCCGTACACTATTTGTTGAAATGGATCCAAAATTATTGAAAATTTATTTATTTAGGAGGAGATTCCCCTCCCCCTTTTTATTTGTAAAAAGAAAATCTGTTACTGTGTATTATATCATTGTCAAACCAGTTTATAGATTACCCCTTCGGGCAGCTAGTAAACCAATTACGAGCGGTCCTGCAGCAACTACCAGCGCTAGAACAGCAAGTTGTAGAATAATTTCTAGATTCATAACCTCTCCTTTTATTTTACTCGTTTAGGATTTTATTCTATCTCAGGGTTCAAAAAAGAATTCTATGTTAATAAAAAGTTTTATATCGGTTAATATTACTTACTAATTAATTCAGTTTGATTTGGAGGAGGAAGTGACCGGTTCAATTCTGATCTGGATGGGTATAACGTAAACTTTTGGTATTGGTACGCGCAACATAAATTGCTTTTTTTTTTTTATTCAAGAGTAAGTAAATTTTACTTAATTTTATTTCTATTTCTTTTAGAAATAAGTATATGAAAGAACAAACCTAATCAAAGAAAAAAAAAATATGATTCAGAAGAAAGCATTTAGAAATTTTTTTTTGCTGTAAATTTCTAAAAAAAAAGTAATCTTGATATAGAATCAAGTTTGTTGCTTCTGACTCAGACTTTGTTACAATTAAGAAAATCCCATAGACTCGTACTTTCATTCTGTAGTAAAATCAAATAACACAACAAAAAAGATATTTCAAGTTTATTGGAGAGATGGCCGAGAGGATTAAAGCGTCGGATTGCTAATCCGTTGTACAATTTTTTATGTACCGAGGGTTCGAATCCCTCTCTCTCCTTTATTGTTCAATTTATTACAGTTACCTATTATTCAAATTTTTTACTTACTACTAACTAAATAGACTAATTCTTTCTGATTCAATCTCTGCGGCCCGGATTTCGTCCAGGATCATTTGATAAGAATCCAAAAACAAACAACGAAACAAAAAAAATAACTACCGTGTAGACAATTAGTTTTAGGGTAAGCATAACGTACTCCATATCTATAACTAAAAGTAAAAATGAGGCAAATGAAAAGTTTTAAATACTAAATTTTTTTTTTCTAAGTACTTTTATCTGCTTAAAAACCTCTATGTATATATAGTATACATGCGGAGAGGTTTTTACTTCTTATTGATTAGAATAAAGAATAAGAATTTAATGAAAAATAATAAATTATGTCATTTCCAAATCTATATATTTGGAAATGACTAGCACGCATATTCTCTTTGCTCTTGAAAAGGATGAAAATGATTTTGTTTTATTTTTGAGTCAGTCATTTTTTCATTCCCATCCGCAAACTCTGAAAAAGTTTCGGTAATAATAAACCTTTGATATGTCATTCTATTAATCAGGATTCAACTTTTTGTTACCTATGTTGGTCGCAAATACAAAAGGAAAATTCAAAGATGAATTATTCATTTTGTATTTCATTGTAAAAAGAACTTTTTTCTTCTCTTCTTTTGTTACAAATGTTATCTTACGTAGAACAACTTTTGTATAAAAATGAAAGATGAAAGCAATTTGAATTCAATTATTATACCAAAAAATGTTATCGAAAGCTGACTGCAGCTTGCCAAACAAAAGCCAAAAGAAGAAATAATACTGGTATTATTGGCATTACGTCTACTATTGGATCAAAAATAGCATAAGCTTCGGGTAACTTAGCAAAGTAGACATCATTGAAATGAAGAGTATTTTCTGGATAGATGTTATACAAAACTATCATGTTTATGCTCCAGTATAATATAACTAGAATAGTGATTTATTCTGACGTGATTATTAGTCAACAACTTGTTTGTTGGGTATCTATATATTAGATCTGTATGTATATATACATATATATATATATATATATAGAATTACGTTTTTTTTCATTATATAATCATGCATTCAGATAACTAAAAATCTTCTTTTTTTTTGTGTCTACCCACGGTCCAGTCTGCATGTTCTAGGTTCTTTATTTATGAAAAAAACCAGTCATTTTCATTTTATTTCAACTTATCAATTTTGTATTATTGAATTAAATTAATAGTTAAAAAAAAACAGTTGACATAAAATGAAAAGTATGGCATCATCATTTATGCCAATCATTTGTGGGGCGTGGCCAAGCGGTAAGGCAGCGGGTTTTGGTCCCGTCATTCGGAGGTTCGAATCCTTCCGTCCCAGATTAAAATAAAAAAAAAAGGGAGGGGAAGGTAAATTTGAACTTCCAAAAAATTAGTTATCGTGATGATTTATCTTCCAGTTTATATTATGACGATCAGCTTTATATAGCAATAGATCTCTTTAGGATGCAAAACAATAAAATGAAGAATTCAACTATGAAATTAGCTTATTGGATGTACGCCGGACCCGCTCACATTGGTACCCTAAGGATAGCCAGTTCCTTTCGAAACGTACATGCTATAATGCATGCCCCTTTGGGAGATGATCACTTCAATGTAATGCGCTCTATGCTGGAAAGAGAAAGAGATTTTACCCCTGTAACTACTAGTGTAGTGGATCGGCACGTGTTGGCACGTGGATCTCGAGAAAAGGTTGTAAATAATATAAGCCAAAAAGGTGAGGAATAACGCCCCGATTTAATTGTTTTAACACCTACGTGTACTTCTAGTATATTACAAGAGGATCTGCAAAATTTTGTAGATCGAGCGTCTTCATATTCCGAATCTGATGTAATTCTTGCAGATGTTAATCACTATCGAATCAATGAACTTCAAGCGGCAGATAAAACCTTGGAACAAATCGTTCGATATTATTTAGATAAAGCTCGCAGGGAAGGTTTTTTGAACCGGTCCTTAACTGATGATCCTTCAGCAAATATCATAGGAATTTCTACCCCAGGGTTTCACAACCAACATGACTGTCGTGAGTTGAAACGTTTACTGAGCGAACCCGGAATTTCAATTAATCAAATAATACCGGAGGGAGAGTTCTTAAAAAATTTAAAAGATTTACCGCGAGCTTGGTTTAATATAGTCCCTTATAGGGAAATGGGCTTGATGGCAGCAAATTTTTTGGAAAAGGAATATGGAATGCCTCATATATTGACAACTCCAATCGGCATTTTAAATACAGCAGATTTTATTGCGCAGATCAGTAAAATTGTCAATTTGTGGTCTTTTTCATTAATAGAAAAAAAAGTTAATTATGACTTGTATGTTGAAAATCAAACCAAATTTGTTTCTCAAGCAACTTGGTTTTCAAAATCTATTGATTGTCAAAATTTGGCTGGAAAAGAAGCAGCGGTTTCCGGAGATGCAACCCATGCGGCCGCAATTACTAAAATACTTGTTAGAGAAATGGGAATTCGTGTGAGTTGTTCAGGCACGTATTGCAAACATGATGCAGATTGGTTTAACGAACAGGTCCAAGGCCTGTGTGATGAAACCATAATTACGGAAGATCATACTGAAATTGGCGATACTATAGCCCGAATTGAGCCCTCTGCAATATTTGGTACTCAGATGGAGCGTCATATCGGCAAACGTCTTGATATTCCATGTGGAGTTATTTCTTCACCAGTTCATATTCAAAATTTTCCCCTTGGATATCGACCTTTTCTGGGTTATGAGGGAACAAACCAAATATCGGATCTGATTTACAATTCATTTAATCTCGGTATGGAAGATCATTTGTTAGATGTTTTTGGAGGACATGACACAAAAGAAGTAAACATTAAATCTCTATCAACAGAGAAAAACAATATTCACTGGTCTTATGACGCGGAGTCAGAACTGAAAAAGATCCCTGGTTTTGTAAGGGGAAAAATTAAGAAAAATACCGAAGTCTTTGCTAAACAAAATAATATTTCAACAATTACAGTTGATGTGATGTATGCGGCTAAAGAAAAATTAAGCTCTTAATTTGGTTTGCTAAATTAGTTTATTAATTGCTTGAAATAGAATTGATATTATAATTACTATTTTTTTTTTGCAACTAACTAGCCGCTTTATTGAAAAATTGTCAGCAAATTTTTCCGATCCTTTCAATAAACTGGTTTAACAATAAGAATTTTTTGCTTTGTGATTTGGATATTATGATAAAATTACGTCTGAAACAACACGGTAAGAAGCAACGGGTGGCTCGTGAACTGAGATCAATTAATTATGCGGAAATTATTATCCGGCCGTTTGTTCCTTTTTCAAATGAAATAACAAAGGTGCAACGTTTTTACTTCAACATTTAATAAACCCTTTATTCACTGAAACTTGAACAATACAATTGTATTTAACAATTATACATTTGAAAAAAAGCAATATATGGTTATGAAAAAAAATAAAATGATAAAGCCTCATCAGTCTAGCGTTGTTCTGTTTGAACTGAAAAAAAAAATTATTTGATAAAATTATTTTATTAAGGGTCGAGCGAAAAATAGGTTCTGTTGCGGCTGATTTTCATTTCATTCAAAAAAAAAAATGCAAACCCTGTGGCTAATAATAAACCTAACGATTGTAAAAGAAAGATCTATGAACGAGAAAATTTCGAATACCTAGCCAAAAATTCTAAGAATATAAATATATAAGTGGATGGGGTGATTCGTAAAAAGATAACTCAGCAAATAAAAAGAAAGTCTTAAGGGATATAAAAACATATTTTTTCTTTTTTTTGAAAAAAAAAATATTATTTTACTAGAGTTACGCTTTAAGCCGTACGAACTGAAATTTTCATGTGTGGTTTTTCGGGGGGGGGGAGTGGATTCATTTTGGCACGTCCCTATCTCGATAAAGGGTCTATCGAATAGTCGCAATTGATGTTCAATCTCGACGAGAAGGTAAGGTCATTAAAGAAGTTGGGTTTTACAACCCTTGGAATGATAAAACCCAGTTAGATGTTTCGGCTATTATGGCTTTGTGTGAAAGTGGGGCTCAACTCACAGAAACTGTTCGCAATATTTTGAGACGGGCAAAATCATTTGAATAAATTAGAACTAAAATCTAAAAAGAAAACTTGGAAATAAAAAGAGTTTATTTAAACATTTAGGAGAAATTTACGGATTTAATTTACAACAGATATTTGCAGATGCTTTTTTACTACCCATCTCTTTTCTTCGTATTATATTTCTATATAATAATTGTTATTCCATTTAGAAACATCTTGTTTAGAAAAGAATACTGGTTCTATATTAAATCCTACCTGGAACAAAGCAATATTGAAAAAACTTTTAGAAATATACTTAAAAAGTGGAATAGATAAGGAAGAGGAGGAAACATAAGATAATTGTTTTTATCAATTAGGGAAAGAAAAGAATTTTTGAATTGAAGTGAAATTTTTTTTATTTATAGGTTTGAATATTCGTCAACAAACTACATTATTTTATACGATTCTTTCTTGGAAACAATTTGAAATTGATTGAAGAAACTCTTGTTTTAAAAAGCTTCAATAAGACAAAGAAAAGATAGTAAGTATATCTCAATGCGATGAATCAGATAGTTACTAATGCAAATTTTATTACAGATTAGTAATTGGAAGAATGCCACTTTCATCAATATACTTTATTTTATAAAGTAAAAACTAACAAATTTTTTACCACTTCTATGGAAACAAAATTCTGACATGTTTCATTTTTCTATATATATATAGAAAAAATTCTTTTTGAAAAATTAATTTTTTTTTTAATTTTTCAAAAAGAATTTTCAAAATTGTGTATTGCATATATTATACCAAAGCTTGGGAGTTTATTTTGATGAAAGTTACTTATGGATCTTATTCTACTCTTTTTGATACATTACAAAAATATAAAAAGTTCAGTACCAGCAAAGACTGCTTTTCTTATTTATCTCTTCTTCTTTTTGAAGAAAATTTTTATTTAATAAACATTAAACCTCGATCCAATGAATCAGATATCAAGTTGAATTTTGGAACACGGAGTACGGTGGCAGTCAAACGTTTAATTATTAGTGTCCGTAAACAGAATTATTCAAATATTATTAATTCAAAAAAATTTGTTCGAAAATCAATTGATAGATTAAACACAGATTTGTACTTTTTTCCTATTTTCAAATTAATATGTTTAATGCTAGGTTTTTCGCTTTTTCATCGAGCAGAAACTAACATCATAAAAAGTAATTTTGAAATGTCTCAGTCCATTCATTCGATATTTTTATTTCTAGAAGATAGGTTTCCAAAATCTCAGCATATTTTAAATATGGACTTACCACAAAATCTCCATTTGGAAATACCAATTCGATTGTTTCGACAACAAATTAAAGATGTTTCATTTCCACATCTGTTGAGGATCTTTTTTTGCAAAAGTAGTTTTAGAAATGATAAAAATTATTTTTCTCCAGGGAAAGTAAAAAAAACGACTGTTAACCCTCTGCTTCAAAATTTTCATCTTTATGGGATTGATTTCCTTCTCAACATTGCGTGGACAAAAATTTTAAAGTTAAGAATCAATTCTGTTTTCTCAATTGATCGTCATAATGTTATGACGAAAGAAAAAAATGTTTCTCTATATCTATTAAATGAATTTGAGTCAGAGTGGAAAATTATTAACTCATTTTTGACGCGAAATTTGTGCATTCACTATGCAAGATATAAAAACAAAGTCTTTATAGCTGTTGAAGGCACTCGCTATTTTGCAAAAAAATGGTCATATTATTTTTTGGTCCTTCTCAACTCTTATTTTCATTATCAAACCAGAATGAACCAATTACATTTAAAACTATTATATACTAACTATGTCTCATTATTGGGTTATACCTCAATTAGACAATTGTTTACAAAAGCTGTCTGTATTGAAACTACAAAAGATTTGTACATTAGTATATCGAATGAAGAAAAGCTTTATCCCAAAATTCCCATTTTAAACGTAATTAATATCTTGTCAAAACATAAATTTTGTGATCATCTTGGACGCCCAATCGGTCAAATATCCTGGGCTATTTTAACAGACGATCAAATTTTGAATAGATATGTAAAACTTTGGCAAGTCTTTTCTTTATATTATGATGCTTCGACTAATCGTGATAAACTAGGTAGGTTGAAATATATATTACAGATTTCATGTAATAGTACGTTAGCTTGCAAACACAAAAGTACCATACGTCTTCTTCAACGTAAATTTAACCTGGAAAAAGTAAGTCAATTTAATTTATTTAAAAGTTCGGGACATTCAAGAAATAAGAGAGTTTGGCATTTAACTCTAATTCCATCTGTTCTTTCAGAAATTATGATGATACTATAAAAAAAAATAGTATTGAAGTTAAAAAAGGTTTTTGAACAATTTTAGTTTTTTGTGTGGTTACTAATTCAAGTTAGTAGCTATGTATTTTTTGTACTTTACTTTTGTTGTTCGGGCAGTTTTTTCTTCCATAAAATAGATATGAAAGCATTTAACTATTTAATTTATTCTCAGAGACTTTAGATAAAATAATTCAATCTCAAACATTACTCTGATTTTCATCATGAATGATATCAATTCTTTTCTATCAAGATTAAATTCTACTATTAATTTTTCAACAATTTTACCCGAAATTATTCTAATTGTAGGTTTAATTACAATCGTTATAACTGATTTGGTAAATAAAGGAAAAAATGCAATTTTTCTTTACAAAATTTTTCTAATATCTACCTTAGTCAGCATGGGCATTTTGTTTTATCAATTGATATCTGTTATTGCTTTTGAAGATTTATATACCAACAACATTTTTAACAATCTATTCAGATTTTTTATACTGATTTGTTCGTTTATTTCCGTTCTTTTATCGGTTGATTATGTACTTTGTTCAAAAATATCTTTGGCAGAATTTCCGTTGTTCAAAATAAGTGCAGGTTTAGGGGGAATGATTCTTAGTTGTGCAACTGATTTGATTACTATTTATGTCTCCCTTGAATTTCTAGCTTTATCTTCCTGTTTCTTATCCGGCTATACTAAACGGGACATCAGGTCAAACGAGGCAAGTATGAAATTTTTATTGATGAGCGGGGCCAGTTCATCTTCTTTACTATACGGTTTTTCTTTGTTATATGGTTTTTCTGATGGACAAGTTCAACTTGATAATATAATTGATAAAATTTCGTTTAGTCAATATCTCCCTATAATTTGTATCTCTGCTGCGTTTATTTTAGCCGGAACAGCTTTCAAATTATCCCTTTTTCCCTTTCATCAATGGACTCCTGATGTATATGAAGGAGTGTGATTCGTTCAAATTCAGTAACAAAATGTATTTGTTGGAAGTTTTTTAACAATTGAATAATCTTTTTTATGTTTTTATTCCTTGGGACGCGTGAAAACAAATCTACATTTCTTCGAATTTCTTTAGTATTAATAATTGTCTCTTGCCATATTCAAAAAAAATCTAATGTAATGATTTTTTGGGATTAATTTCATATGGACAAAGCAGAGCAAAGTCACATTACTAGCTTTCAATTAAAAAAAAAAAAATAAATAAGTCTACATTTTCATATTTTTTTCTGTTTGTTTTTTTATAAAGCTTTTTCTTTTTAGTAGGTAGGGGTAGATAAATTTGAAAGATACGTTAATTTGGAAATTGATGAACTTTCTATCTATATTTCTAAATAAAATGATTGTATATTTTATATTATGGAAAAATTATGAGTTTAATTCTTCGTAAACTCTTTTTTTTTTATTCAATCCAAATATAAATAAAGCACCCTAAAACAAAATTTTCTGCGCCTATTGGGAACGAATAAAACACACTTTGTTTCTTTTTCGCCTAACATTAATGTCTATTTTATTATATAGACATCAAGAATTATTATTACTCGTTGAAAGAATTATTTTTAAACAAATGAGCAATAATTATTTGAAAACAAAACTATAGGCCGGAATGAAAAACAAACAAATGATGAGGGATTCCTCGAGAAGTTAAACTTAATTATTTTTTTGTTGATTACAAACAAATAGAAAGAAAAAAAAATTAATTTGAAACAGACACGAGGAAGGTTCTGAAAGCAATGTTAATCAAATATTATTATTTTCCGAACCAGGAGCCGTGTGAGATTAGAATTTCATGCACGGTTCTGAATGAGCGAAAAGATTGAATATACTCTTTTCGACTCTAACTCTCCTACACCAGTCGTTGCTTTTTTCTCTGTTACCTCTAAAGTAGCAGCTCTATCTCTATTTACACGTCTCTTTCGTCTAATTTTTCCATATTTATCAAATGAGTGGCACATTGTAGTTGAATTATTAGCCATCTCAAGCATGATATTAGGAAATTTAATTGCCGTTACTCAGAGAAGTTTCAAACGTATGCTAGCTTACTCTTCTATAAGTCAAATTGGATATGTCATGATTGGAATACTCGCTGCAGATTTGGAAAATGGTTATGCAAGTATGCTAACTTATACATTTATTTATATCTTTATGAATTTAGGAACATTTGCTCGTATCACTCCGTTTAGCTTACGAACTGGAACTGATAATATCAGGGATTATGCGGGATTATATATGAAGGATCCTGTTCTAACATTTTCTCTAGTATTATGTTTATTATCCCTAGGAGGTATTCCTCCACTCTCCGGCTTTTTTGGTAAACTTTATCTCTTTTGGCATGGATGGAAAGCAGGTTTGTATATATCAGTTACAGTAGCAC